GCAAAAGCGTGAGGAGAAAACTCAAAAGAAAGATATAAATATGTTAGAAGGTGCAAAATCAATAGGTGCCGGAGCTGCAACAATTGCTTTAGCGGGAGCTGCTGTCGGTATTGGAAACGTCTTCAGTTCTTTAATCCATTCCGTGGCGCGAAATCCATCATTGGCTAAACAATTATTTGGTTATGCTATTTTGGGCTTTGCTCTAACCGAAGCTATTGCATTGTTTGCACTAATGATGGCCTTTCTGATCTCATTCGTATTCTGATCGAAGTTCGAAGGTTTCACCCTCGCCTCGACATAATAATTATATTTTATATTTTTGCATTCTGGTTGTTTTGCTTTTCGTATCATGGATCTTGGTTCGCGCTTTATGGCATTTCCCCTTTGCTGATCGGTTCTATGTGAATAGAATCTTTCTTTCCCGACCTCATAACGGAGGGCCCACGTTATGTAGGGATTACATAAATAAATGAGAGAGAGGGGGCCCCCAGAATACTTCAGTGCTGGACCACGAAAGCACCTGCAGGAACTGGTCAAAAAGGGCCGAGAACTACATAAGGTCTGATACTCACTTCCTTGGTAAAGGGGGAGTTATGTAGGCGGCTGCCGCTCAGAGGTAGCTCGACCGTTGCGGGTCAAAGAATCGATTAGTAGTATGCCTGATATTGCCAGAAGACCTTCTCCCTCAAACCTCGTGTGGAAAGACAGATTCCTCAGGTTGCTGTTTGAGAGAAGAGATATCCATTGGGACGAAGCTGACAGAATGGCACCCGCTTTCTTAAGGATCCTCGCTAATTCAACTAGTTCAGTTCTCTTTGCCGTTAGCCGGGAATGAACTAGCCGCCTAGCCTAGAGGAAATGGGTGTCAAGCCTATAAGTCAAGTACGCAAGAAGAGTTTATAGGCGAAGACACTCTCAGTCGAAGGTAGGGTCCTAGCTTGAGGGTCAATCGAATAGATAGAAGATCTAGCGCCTTGGTCAGAGAGAATAGGATGGATATAGGGGAAGAGCAAGGGCCTATTAGAGTAGTCCTACAAAGCATATTAAATTGAAGTAGTATAGGCGAACAAAGCGCAGCCTATTGTAGCAGAAGGAAGAAGGCCAAAACCTACATGCACAATCTATACACGGATAGGGGCACAAAAAGGGAAACACTTAGAAATTTCCTACTGGATTGCTTGCGTACTCTTGGGGTTAGGACTGGTAAGGAAAACCAGCAAGGAGGAAAGAAAAATCAGGGACAAGGGCGTACGTTGGGAGAGCTACTTCGTTCCTATGCCCTATATTCTGTCTCGAGCGCTATCAAGAAAGAGAGACTGAAAGACACACTTCTTCACATGATTGTAGCGATCTTATTCCATTGATAAATAATATATCTTTATTTAAGAGAAAACGCTTTGGTTCAGAGCTTGAATCAGAATATCCTTCAGTCACTCCAGGTGAGAAGTTCGGCTAAGCCGGAAAGATAGATTACCCTCTTGATTGACTTTAGGACTGAAAGAAGCCGGTAGCAAAGGTAGTTTACTTGTTTCTTTTATAGAATAAGGAAGTGGCAGCAGTGCTTTATATAACAACACTGCTTTTAGGTCTTCGTTACTTCTGCTTAATGAAAGGACTTCTCTTTCTCGCTTTCTAGGTTTCGGAATAGAAGAGGCAGTTCTTGTGAACGACTCCGATGCTATTGCTATTTAAGAAGAAGAAGACGTTGGAGGAGCTGCTAAGATCCGCAGTCGATTTAGCTCTTTTAGGAAGAGACATTTCTTAATAGGATGATGCTGGAACTGGATTTCCTACATTTCATGACCGCGATTCAGATAAGATAGATGGAACTACCACGACTACCTCAAAAAGGTGTATGCACGGGTTGAAAGATGGAATTCACTTTTTCTTCGGAGGAAAGAATGTCTAACTATAAGCTTGAGTCAAGTTGGGTTGGGCTCCCGTCCTACTCATATGAGATGAATGAAAAAGCCCGCTCTATTGAATATAAAAATGGAAAGCTAAGGCGATTTCCTTTTCAAAAAATGGTTTTTGAAAGATGCTGGTCTCATGTTGGATCTGGTAGCGTTTGGCGAAATCAACAAATTTTGATCCGGTTATGGTTTTTGTCGTTTATTAAAAAAATAGATACGAAACGAAGGAAACCGAGAGGCCGCTAAGGGTTGCCGTTGGTCTGTCGAATAGAATTCCTTCCCATTTGAGTGACGGGGACAAGATCTTCTCTTGCATTGATTAAGCGATAGCAACTACCCGATATTCACTTAAGGTAGTTGAATGTCCCTTCGAGATCTCTCTTTTTTCAGTTATATTGCTCATCGCTTCTTTGGTACCTATTTTCAAAGCTGAAAAACCCTATATAGAGAATAGATCATTTGACCTTGTATTGCACTATATCCGAGAAGACCCGACCTCTGGAACAAACTACCAAGCTTCACTTCTTTTCACTTCTTGCCCGATTACGACATTAAGTACGTTCGGGGGGGATAGACTCTTGTACCATTCCCCCCGCCTGTTCCCTCCACCGCTCCTGGGCTTCTGGAAAAGCGGGCAATCCTTGCTGTATGGGGGTTTTAGCTCAGCAAAACTCCTTTTCACCGCACTGCTCGAATTCCATTCCCTTGATGCCGAACTAGAAGCTTATCTGGCCATCCTCAGAAAGCAAGTAAAGAGAAGCTAAGACTTGCCGCCGGACTCTTTGTTTTCCAGAAAAAATAACTAAAGCTCCCCTAGGCCAGCTCTTAGGACAGCTCTAATCCAAGCTAGCTGAACTCCATAGAGCTAAGATTAGACAAGCCAGAAACCATCTCCCAGAAAGATAGAAACGATATCCACTCTAGAATTCTCAAGCCAGATTCGGTAAGCGCCTCGCTCACTTAACAGTCTCTTTCGATGGAACTTGCTCTCGCTATCCTTCAAGAACAAACCTTAGGGACAAACCCTTAGCATCCCCGCCCGAGAGCTTTAGCCTGATTCCGTGGATGTTCGTTCCCCAGGCAGAATCCTTTCAGTCGAGCTTGGTTACTCGCTAAATCTCTCGTTACAGGTATTCCACTCGGAAAATACCTCCCTCTCTGATGAGTTCTGCAGTTCAGTCTCTCGGGGTTGCTTGTTTGCTTTCCTTTTCCTTCCGCTGAACTGAACTCTAGCTCTGGTGTCTTACTTCAAGGGTATAATAGGGAATGCGCTATCCAGCAGGAAAACTCCAAGCCTTAAGCGAAAGGGCTTCCATTACTAAAGAGGTCTGGGCTAATGGTTGGGTCAACTTTGTCTTCGTAGCTTCCCATTATTCCTCCCGTGAGGTGGCTTGGTCCCGAACGCTTATACAACAGAGATAAAGCATAGGAGGAAGTTAGAGAAGCGAGACATCGAATGGAAGGAATCCAAAGGAAGGTAGAAGAACTATGAACTACTCCTTCATGAGCACTAGATTCCCTTAAGGATACATTTTATACTGGCTACAAGCACGCATTTCTTAAAATCAGATAAGATCTAAGGAAAAAGAAATTTTGAACTGGAACTGGCTAGCCGCTTAGAGTGTTAGAGCGTTAAGAAGGGAATGCCACTACTGCTACACCAGCTGTAAAGGCTATAAAACGAACTCGCTTTTGTAGAAAGAGACTCCTTTGAAAGGCCGCGGGGGCAGGCGAAGACCGACATGCACAATCTATTCCACGGATAGGTGGCACGGCATAGAGGGTAGACACCTTATCTTATGCCTGGTAGTATAGATAGCCTTCTTAGGCACTACACGGTAGTAATGGTATTGGGAAAACTTCAAGTGCTCTAGGCACGTTAGCTCGTTAGAGCGTCAGCCCCTTATCCTAATGCGGATTGCCTAAGGTAAGAAATAGGAACTGGTACTCAAACTTTTACTAAAATTCCCAAGAAGCTAGGGAACTTATCCGCACTGACAGCATAGATAATTACACTCCAACAACTGACTCGGCTGAATCTCCATAGAAAGCCTTAGGAATGGTATAAAAGGTAGCCACGCTAGGAATGGAAGGCCTATAGGATGTTAACACTCGGAGACCTAGTATACACAGAGACAGAAGGGAATGCAGTTGCAATGGAGACTCTTTTTCAATTGAAAGATAATCTTGCCGACAGCCTAAACATTTTTGTTTTCTAACTAGAATGTCAACTGAATCTCACCCCAGGGAAAGAAAACCTTACTCCAATTGTAACTGGAACTGGAACAAGCACTTACCTTAGCAATGGAAGAAGATGTAAAAAAGTAACATAAGAGAATAACTTCGGGCTGCAGGGGAACTCATAATGGATAGAATCGAAAGGAACTCTTACAGGTACAGGGAGCCCAATGGAAAGATAAAGACTGGTAGTGCTTTTACTGCGATACGCCCTAGACTGCTGCTAATCCGTAACTCAAAGCCCTATTCAAACCTATGAGAGTCTTACCCGCTCGGCTAGACCCTATTCGATCATATGGACCTATTCTTCTATCGTATGGGCCACCAGGTGATGGATTCATTTTACCTTCAATAGAACTTCTTTGCTTCCTTCCTCTTTCGCTTATTCGATACTGCAGATCAGAGGTGGCCTTTAGGGGCTGGTCTGCTAATGGATTACGGACCGCCGATTGAACCACTTCGACCACTCGAAAGATAGGACCGAATCGAAAGCATTGCACTTTCATAAGAGGTGCGGGGGATGGTGAAAAACAGGAAAGAAGAGAACCTCGATCGGGCCTGAGTCATCTTCCCTTACCGCCCCGTGGGTCCTGAACTGAAGAAGGAATTCAATCTGGAGTCACAAAGGAAGAAGTGAAAAGCTCGACAATTAAGGAGAAGAAAAGATACGGTCAAATCTTAACCAATAAAACCGGGGACTATTCTTAAATGCTCTCTCTTCTTCTATCAGTTCGTCTACCTACCTCCTTTTGAGAGACTCTACATTGAGGTTTCAGGAATTCATTCATTAGAGGAAGGTCTTAATAACGATACTGGTACTAGTCACTCTTTCACTTGGCAATTAAGTACCTTTCAATTCCTTCTTTATAATTGCAGTTATCTCCTCTCTGACTTAACCCGAGTGGGATTTAGGGGCTAACCTTCCTTTCGATTCTATTAGCTATCCTGATTCTATGAATCTTTGTCTTTAACCAAAAGGTCTTTAAAACAGACCCCAGAATAGATAGGGCTTTAGCTGAGGGTCCTCAAAACTATCCTTTTTTTTACTTCTTTTCTATTGAGCTTCTATGAATGATCTTGAAAAAGCCTCCTCATCTGCAGGGCGGCGAGGGCAGACTTTCCATCTCTACTTCACCTCTATAGGGGGATTATTATTCTTAAGGGGTTAAAGGTTGATCTGATCTTCCCCCTTACCCTTATAGCAAGCCCCCAACTAAGTAAAAGAAAGACTATGTATGCATTTTTTTAAACCTTCTATCTAGTGATAATAAACCCTTCAGTCAGATATCACTCATCTTAGGATTAAGAAGGGACATTAAGGAAGACGTCCCAAGCAATCCAATAGGCAAGAACGAGCTTCCGATGACAAGGGAAGCTTGCTTATTTTTTCATACGATAAGATATGAAAGCAAAATACTTGCTGGAACGAAAACAGGATGATCTGAAGAAGAAAACGCTGGGTACCTGCGAGAGCGGAGACAGGACAAGCTGACATAGAGCGTGAAAAGGATAAAATATAATTAGGTGCGAGCGAACGAACTGGTGGAAGACGAATTCCTCGAGGTGACAAGCCGTTCATAACATAGATTGCCTGATGGAGGTGATGAAAGCTTCAAGGAAGAGTTGAGCAAGCAGAGCCATAGCTATCGGAGGTCCAGCCCTGAAGGAAGAAAGCACTCGAAAAAAGAAGGTCTCTGACTTGATAGCCAGCCTTACCATTCATCTAATATTTAGATAACGGAGCAGACCAGCACACCTTGAAGACGACTCCTCTCGATGTGCTCTGCAAATCGCACTATAAACACCTACCTAACTCCCAACCTTCCTGGTGAAAAACCTCATGTAGGTAGGATTTGAACACCTTCTTTATGCTCTTTCACTAGACTTCCGGGTGGGCTTAAGACACTGATTTGCTAGATCTATATACAACCTTCTTGTATCATGGGTTTGAATCCCATAAGAGCTACATAACCATGTAGCGTTGGGCTTAACCGAGACCAGACATCTGCTTTTACTGCCATTGGTTTTCTTCGTCGTGGCGAAGTGGTCCATAATTCACTTAGTACTCGGTATAACTCATGCGTGAAAGAAAGCCCTTTACACGCGAGACACTGAATGAAACTTTCATAAAATTCCTTTCTTTCTGGCTTACTATTCTTTTATTTGGCAGAGGGGTTGTCGGGTGATTCGAAAGAGGTTTTTCCTAGCGTTTGAGGAAAGGTGGAATCGTTGGTAGGTTTCGGGTTCAGAAGCTAAACGGCTAACTCAAGGACTCCGATCAGAGGAGTCTTATTATCGGGAATGGGCCACTCAAAGAAAAAAACTTCTCAAAGACATGTCATTCGACCTACCTTCAATCAAGGCAAGTCGGCCGTTTATTTTATCTTTTAGGAGGAGCATACTATCTAAGTGCCTCTCCAGTGACGACCGTTTGAAAAGGGAAGTCATCTGATGCGCTTTTATGGAAGCAGCGGCTATAGGTCTTGTTTCCAGTTCTGAAAGAATAGAACATTCGATCATGCCTGATTTCGACCCGGAGATCATGTATGAGCTGAGGTCAGCAATCACATAAGTAATCTAAAAAGACTTCACTGAAAAAAGCTAGGGGCCAGGCTGACTTTCCGAGTAAGTATTGGATAGAAGAGAAATCGACTTTACTCGCCCTTCACTCTCACTGTCCTGATAGGCGAAAGCCACCTCATTGACAGATTACGGAGCTACCCAGCTTCTCTTAATGCCAAGTAGTAGAAAAACCGCTTTCCCGAGCTCGCTTTATCGAGTTAACGAGGTAACAGAGCGGAACCTTGGACAAAGACATACCCGGCATACTAAGATGAATCATCTAAGTTCCCCGCCGTCTTGATTGATGAGCTCGAACAGCCGGTTGATGGCAATGAATGGGTGAAGCAGGGAAGGCTCTGACTTTGAAGCCCGGGCTCAGGCAAAAAACATAAAGAGGCGAGAAAGTCACGACTGTCTGTCCCTTCCTCAAAGCAAGGAGCGGAACCCTATGATGACTCACTTTAGGTTGAACCTGATCTGAGATCTCTCCCGTCTTCAAAAACCAAGCAATGAAGCCAACTCTCACCTTCGATTGCTAGATGAAGAGCCCCGCCAAACCAATGAAAGTTGAGAAAGATTTGCCATCTTGAAAGGCAGCTAAGAGCGCATCTGGTCTTCCACAACACACTGGATATTCTCATTCATGGACGCCAGCTGGAGAGGCTCTTAATAGTTTGTTCCGAGATGTCAGTCTGCATAGCATCATCTGAATCCCTTTCATTTTCATAAATTTCATAACCTCAAAGATGATTCAAAGGGGCCAGCTGCAGATCGAATTCCTTGACCGGACAAATGAATTTCCCCAACTTATTGAGCATTTCATTGAATGGACTTGTCGTATCGGAACCCATCCGTTTTGCTGGTGATGCGCTAACCCCTGCCCATGTGACAGAGCGGGAACTACTTACTATAAATTGACTAGAAAGGGGGGACTCCTTCATGGTTGAACTTCTCTTTCTGAGCGTGAATCAAGTAAGTCAACCACTAGAGTTGAGTGCCTGGCCCACCTTCATCTCTCATTCTGGACTTTTCCTTCTCTCCTTCCTTTACTTACTGGACCAATTATCGCTAGTTTAGCCGTTTCTCATTCGAAAATAATGTTGTTCCAATGCCCATTCTCCTGGGTTTTTTTCTTTATCGGGTATCCCGACCCCATTAAGTCGTTCCAAAAGGACTTCCTTCGCCTGCGAGCCTCTGTCATAAGGTATCCTTGAATTCTGTTCCTTAAAGAAGGGAGGACCTATTAAACAAATATATCCTCTCGTGGGCCTGTGAAAAAGTGATCCTTGAAGGCCAACTTCTAACCCGAAAGGAAATTTGACCACTCTTTGTAGTACCGATGTACTGACCTTCGTTTACTAGATCTTCAACGAGAAATGGGCTCGGTACGAAATGAAATGCAGGTTTTAAGCATGAAAATGGGCCTTTTCAATCATTTCTTTTAAGACTAGTGTAATAGGAGATTTGAGAAAGTGGATTGCTTTTCTGATCGGCCCTTGAGCCGTTGAATCCCTCTCTTTAGGGGAATAGGCTTAGTCTTTTACCTCGACTAAGCCCTACTAGATAGAAAAGGTAGGGGAGGGCATATTCTATTTGACTAGGAAGCAAGCCCATACCAGGAAGCAAAGCTAAGCAATTTCTCCTTTAGTTTTCAACACCTTCTTTTGTTATATACGCAACCCACCTGAAAGAATAGATCGAATGAGTCCCACTACAGAACCAGCCTTGACTCAATGACGCTTGCCTGACTAAACTTAATCAATATATAACATGGAATCCATATATCTATCTAACAAACATAACTTGCCGGATTCAACTACTTCTTCAGTGCTGTAGATGAATAAGCCCATGGGTGTTGTTCTAGTCAAATCAAAGAAGACCATGCTCAAAGGCAAGCTAGGCTCCGTTTCAGTTCCAATGGAGTTTGAGGTACAGGTACAGTACGAACCAATAAATTATTCCTATAAGATAAGGTCACGTTCTAAGCGAGGAAACGCATTTTGAGAACTTGTTTTAGGTAGGATCCGAGACCTTCGAAAGAAGAAAATCAAATTGAAGAAAGGAGAATGCCCGGTTGGGAAATGTTCTAGTTCTAGAAAGCTAGGCTAGGCGATTACCTGAAGAATAAAGAGATTCAATCCACAACTGTCCTGTTGTCTGACCAGATTCAATCTGATCGCTTTTCAAGGTTCAGTCTTCCGGCCGAATAAAAATAAAAGAAGTCAAGGTAATGGGCTTTAAATTGAAATAAGTAATTTATTGGTCGGTCGATACTCTTTCTTGGGTTTTCAAGCGAATTGGCATGGCAGGAAGAACTAAGCTAAGGCGTGCAACCAAAGAGAATCCTAGAAATGCCTACTTCCCCATCCGATCTATATCTATGCCGGGGAAAGAAAGAAGAGCTTTCGAAAGCCAATCGTAGGTCGTGTTTCCGACCCTTTCTTTGAGGGACTGACCCCTTGAGCGACTGCCCAGAGCTAGAGTTCGCTACTATCCTTCTCATTTCTAAAATACAATACGGTGATTATAATCATTTATTGTTTCTCTTTTGTCCCTACTGAACCCGTATTCCCAGGCTTGCTTAGAAGCCCTGCCAGACAAATTGAGGTATTAGCTGACTAAAGAGTGATAGTTCAAGCATTGATAATAAGAAAGAGACTAGTGCTCGCGCATGAAAAGAGGTAGAGAATCGAATCACTCCCTAGAAAAGCTATCTTCCCCGCTCGGGACTGGACGAAGCTTCAGCAAACTCCAATTCATATTAGGGATTCCCGCTTGGCCTAGACAATCTTTCATATTTCATTTCCCTCGAGGATGGGAGTTGATAAGTGGAAGACGGAGGACAAGGAAGAAGATGTAAAGAAGAGTTTCACCGCGCAAAGACAAAGGAGAAAAGACAAAGTGATTCAAACTCATTCTCCCGCGGGCGGGCTACTGGAGCTTCCAGGAAAGAAATGGATGGGGTGGATCCTAGCTCAACCCAAACAAGAGATATTAAATTCTACCTTTCACTGCGATACGTCGTATCACCCTGCTTCAAGGGCATTTGATTCTGTCTATCCTACCATCAAACCCGTTCACAAATGCCTTTCTTAGCTCGAGTCCTGTCCTTATCAAATAAATTTCGTTTTGTGTACCAATCACTCTTCGACTTCGCTTTCGGGTTCCTTCTCCTGTGATGAATAGGTCTTTTCATTCCCTTGCCTAGGTTCACTGCCTATCCCATTAACTGCCCACCCTGCCGCCTTCCAACTATAGGTAAGCTTGTCTTTACTCTTTCTAGCGCCCTGCATTGATTCTGATTCTGAACAACCGTTCTCAAAGAACTTTTCAAAGATTGTATTTATTGGAATTCCTGTTGGGGTTCCTTACGGTCCTCTTTCCTAATGTTGCATTCGCGCTCGGATCTATCTGATTTGATTCTTGATCCTAGCCTCGATCTCTCTGGGCTTCCCTAAGCTATCACAATTCTTTCCTAAATCCTCCACTCTATCCGGGGCTACTCGATGTCTTGACTGCTTTGGGCCTACTACAACGGATACGGGCTCACCGACCGAAAGAACTAGGACTAGGTAGGTTGTTTTGCTTCGCAACCTTGTCTTCTTGAAAGTAAGAAATTACCTTTTTTTAATATAAGAAAGCATTGGAGTCGTGCCTTTGACAGCAGGAAAGAAAAGGAGACTCGCTTTAGTGTGTTACAGGATAAGGACTCTCTTTAAGTATCAAAACAAGAGTTACAGGAGGCGAAGTAGGAAGAAAAACAAGACATCTTTTCGTCTTTTAGACAAGTCTAGTAGGGAGGGAATCTTAATTTACTTCTTATCCTAGTGAGAACAGCGCATAAACAGCAACTTAAACAGCCTTTCCGTGCCGGTCAGCTAGGAATGAAAGCGGCGTACTCTTATATGTTTCTATATGTTTCAAATCCTTCTTAGGGATGGCATGTGTAACCCGCTTGCTTCGCTTCAAGTTTGAATGCCCAAGGTTGAATCCATGTACAGTCCCAGTCACGAAGAAGCAGTCCCGTCCTCTCTTAATGATATATCTCTATTTGTCTCGCCTTATCCTGCAAACAGCTTTTTGGACAAGGCAAGGAAAGCCTAAACCGTGCGTACCCTTTACTCGTACAAAAACGATTTCATTGGCTTAATGGCAGCAGTAAGCGCGCATTCCTTGTCCGATTCTTTACTATGGATTCATGTGTCAAACAGCTCCTTCTCGGCATCAAGACCGCCCCGGTCCCCAAGAAAAGCCGGGTCGACAGCCCCTGCCCCCCGATCCGCCCCGAAAGACAAGAAGAAAAAAAAGGCCGCCGACAAAGAGAAAAGAAACGCAGATATCCGCCCCGAGAAGACCAGGAGAATGGTTTGATAGACGCGTATATATATATAAACCCACCCCCACGGAACACCTACTATAACTGGGGACCAGGAGAGTAAACGTCGACTTAAAGAACACTGCGGCAACACGATCCCGCTCGGTGATTAAAAGGTTATTCCTGCCGGGACTGGTAGCCAAACAGGCAGGAATCGCGGCAGGCCAGGAAGAGGTAGGGTCTTCTCCTACCTGAAACAAAGATAGAGAACACAACTTATTCCATGATTGTTCTATGAAACCCCTTGACCATCTTCAATCATCAATCAATCACTTACAATCACTTACCATATTTCAAGAATGGTCGTCCGGGGACTCGTGCAGAACTATTCCTTGTTCTCTTTTTGTTCGTGCAGAAAGGCCTTTAGCCGCATTCTACTTTTATAGATCCTCACGGACTCTCTTGAGATTCAAAGAGATTAGCCTTTCTTGTTGAGGATGTTTTATTCCATAAGCTTTACTAAATTCTTTCCCTCTGGACCGGATAAGGTTCTGAAAGTAGCTGATGATTTCCTTTTCACTGTACTGAAAAGAACTACAGAACGCAAAGGCTACTCGCGGTTTTATTAAAGAGAGCAGGGTTCGTAGGAACGCATATAGGTTCCTTCTCTTTTTCATGTCCATTTTCGCCATTATGTGTTATAGGGTGAACTTCTTCTTCCAACGTTTAAAGGGAGCTCTGGTCTGCTCCTCCGATTGAAACTACCAATCCTAAGAGAAGGGTTTTGCAAGGCCTTCCTCCGATCAGTTCTAAGGAAGTCTCAGACAGTTTAAGGTCTTTCAAGGCCTTTTGAAGAAATGTCCTTAACCTGTGATATACTTTATCCGAGTCGCTCCCCTTTTTGATAGCAAAAATCATGTCATCTGCATAGCGAACGTAGCCTCTCCTTTATAGCTTTATAGATGAGGGGGAGTACCTTCGCTACCGCTCTATCCAAGCCGGCTATAATAGAATAGATGGACTTTCCAGATAGAGTAGAGCAAGAGCACTACTGCAAGCTTTAGAGAGTAGGGGGGAGAGCATACGAGGAAGTGACCGAATGAAACAACTGAGTCCCTGCTTTCAACTGAAATTCCGAGAAACCGACACGTATCTGGCCTTCCTTCAATAAATGGGCCTCTGCCTCTAGGCGCGGCTTCAGGGGTCCCTTTCGGGTCTTCCTATCCTACTCCAATTCTGGTTGTGCTGCTATCCTAGGCCCTTAGTGGCTGCGTTTGTGAGTATAACTGCTAATACGAGAGTTCCCACCAACACTGCTACCACGCTTGTGGATTTCTGCTCCGGTAGCTTGCTTAGTGCTTCCAAGGATCTTTCCCTTTGCGCCTTTTCTGCGACTTCTGCCACAGCTTCGGCAACTAACTTAGGAGTCTGGCCCTCACCAGATTCATATAGGCTACTTCCTGCGCTATTTTGAATGGTACTATTGAGTGCTTCTTTTGCATGAAGCAGGCATTCTGTATCTAAGCCGGACAAAGGTTGGTTTATTATCTGACTCAGATAAAAAGAAGCAAAAAAAAGGTGGGCTTCCAGGAAATGAACTCGAGTGGGCGAGAGGTTCCAAAGGAGAGCATAAGCGAGAGGAAATAGGCTTGGCTTCTTCTTCCTGACTCGATTCACAGTTTAATCACACTAAGCCAGAGCCCAACCAGGGTGAGAGAGATAGGAGAGTAGGGACGGAGAACCAATGTCACCAACTTAACTAGCTGTCTCGGATCTTTGAATAGACAGAGAGAGATGCTCTTCCTGCAGCCCAAGAGCGTATTCGTTCAAAGAGCTGGCAATTACTTTCTTCCCATCCGGAAATCGTAGTAAGCCGGGAGAAAGACATTCATATATTCCCCAGGCACGGGATGAACCAACTTGAGATATTAAAATATTCCATCGGCATCCCTGGTATAGTGATAGAATAATATTAGGCACATCAAGCCTAACTAGGCTTGCTTCTATCTTTATAGATCGGTGTATGACAAAGATATATATTGTCTAACAGCTCCCTCAAGCTTCGTGTAGTTCCTCCCCTTCAGCTTGGACCGAAGAGGAGCAAACTTAGCAGAAGATAAAGCCTTGGTAAAGACATCTGCCAATTGGTACATGCTGGAAACATAGCATACCCGAACTTCACCACGCGACACCCTCTCACGAACAAAATGGAAATCCATTTCTAAATGCTTAGTGCGAGCCGGGTTAACAGCAAGGTACGTCGCACTAACATTCTCACAATAAAGAGCTCCAGGGGAAAATAGGGAAATATGAAGATCCCGAAGTAATTGACGAATCAAAATTGTCTCCGCCACTGCAAAGGCTACGGAACGGTATTAAGATTCAGCACTGGACCTCGAAACTCTGCTTCTTAGCACTCCATGATATATGATTGCCACCAAAGAAGACAGCATAACCTGTAGTGACTATCGGGACATCCAGCCCAATCAGCATCTGCATAGGCAATGAGTGAAGGATAAGTAAAAGGTTTAAGAAGCAGACCATGACCCAAAGTACCTTTGAGATAGCGAAGAATACGTTCTCCCGCCTGGAACACAGTCTTCAGGTGCTCTACATCAAGAAGGAGAAGTGCTCCTTTGCGAAGGCGGCTTAGCTAACCTTGGCCATGTGATCAAGAATGGTACGATCAGGATGGACGAGAAGAAAGTTCAGGCCATCAGAGAGTGGGAGCCTCCTACCAAGGTATCTGAGTGACGGTCATTCCTTGGTTTGGTGAATGACTATCGGCGATTCATCAAGGATTTTCTGCAAAAGCAGCGGAACTATTAAAGAATAACAAGTCGTGGGAGTGGACCAAGAGGTGCCAGAATGCTTTCGAGGAGTTGAAGGCAGCTGTGACACAGGAGCCTGTTCTAGTCTTGCCAGACTTCGAAAAGGTGCTCGAAGTCCACACAGATGCTTCCGACCTTTCCATAGGAGGTGTGCTTATGCAGGAGGGACATCCTATCGCCTTCGAAAGCCGCAAACTCAATGATACAGAGCGAGGATACAGAGTGCAAGAGAAGGAGATGACAGCTATAGTTCATTGCCTAAGAACACGATCTATTAGATTTAGATCCTTGTATCGAGTAGTTGGATCAGACTCTCTTACCATACAAAAAAATGGGCATGCGCAGCAGCACCAAGTATTCGAAATCCACATGTGATGTGTGAACAATGAAAGTTGTGTACCATAGTCAGTAGCTAGGTATGGATAAGGAGGCATAGAATACATATGGTGAGCTACAACAATGGTTAAAGAGCCTAACATAGCTAGAGAATTGAGCATACCATGGATCTCATATAGGCTTTCAGGCCCTGGCCTGTAAATGGACTTTAATGGGCCTCTAAAAGAGACTCCAGTTGATCCTATACTATACATGTGACCGGCTATCAAGAAAAAAATGGAAATAGCTAAATTCTGGTGTGCAATATCGGTCAGCCCGATCTAATCCTAGACGAAAAGTAAGAAATTCTGCTTTCCATCAATTCAAGGTGAAAAACGAGGTAGCTCCCTTGGATTTGAGACAAAAGATTCCGAGTAAAAATAAATTCATGAGGAAGTGGGATCTCTTTAGAATCTACTTCAGCGTTTAGAAATTGGTTAATCCGTATTGTATAAAGATACATGTTCGTGAACTCGATTTTTGGCAGAAAATAGCCAGAAATAGGTGTAGAATCAACTCGCAGAAATGCTCGGGAAGGGCTTTAGCAGTGATCAAGCCAGAAGCGACGAGAAAAAGCCCTTTTTCTCTTTTTAGTAAAGACGAGGGGTTCGCGATTAGCAAGATCGGCTTCGATAGAACTTCTCAGGGCTCAGTAGACTTCACTGTACTTTCTCCGGCTAGGAAGCCTTTGGTGTCCATGGATATGGATGTCATTTTACCGATTAAAGCGATTCAAAGCCTGAAAGATGCGCTGTCCTAAGCCTTAAGGGAAGGGACATTTCAACCAATTAGTAAAATGTGAGAATGAGCGGACAGGCCGATCGGATAAGATTCTTTTCCTTTCCAGAGGGAGCTTACGGACGGGCCAAGCTCTTTATGACTTCTTTGACGCAGATTGAAAGTCTAGTTTGACAGTCTTCGACAGATCTTTTTTTTCGGGGTCTTCCCTACCCCCTATAAGGCAAGTCAACTCGTCCTTGGGAAGTCTAGCTTTGTCCTTCTGAGTCTCGTCCTTTATCGCTATATAACTTCCTAACATTCGTCTTTTCGTTCGTTATATAGCGATAATCGCCCTTATGAGGCACTTTAACTAGGTTCTCATTTCCCACCCAAGGAAAGAAGAAGAGCATGTTTAGGAGCAGCCCCTGAGTGAAGAGCAAGCAAACTCCGCCCCTATCTGCCGGCTATAGGTCACGAACTAGAAGACCAAGGAAAGCAACCTCTCGTTAAACCGCTTTAATGTTGGATATCCAAGATAAGGCTGGCTTGGGGCTAACCCTTCCTGACAAGGAATTTCATGACGGGCTGCCGCCTTTACCAAACGATTAGCGAAATTAAATCGAGGAATCAAGGACGATTCGATGACTCTCTCCAATAGATCTCGATTTGCGGACGATGTCGTTAAAGAGTCGACACCGCTTTGCACAAGAATCGGTTCTTTGTATGGATGGACAGAAGGGCTCAGCCAGACCCGGTTCAATTCGTTTTTTGCGGGAATACCAGGTTCAAGGGAAGAGAAAAGAAAGGCTATTACGAATCGGCTCTTCCTTCTTAGAGAGATTAGCACTAGGACTTTCTCAACCATAGCCAATTAGCCGGAATTAGTGAAGAACAAGAAGAAGCTCTTGCCCTTGCCACTAAGCACTAAGGGATTTTTGTCACTGCTTCAGAAATGAGCCTTATCTGGTCCGGAAGTCTTTCTGCTCGTGAGATATTTGTGCATTCACGTGAACAAGAGCGCTTTCCCTTCCTTTCTGTCTCATGATGCTTTACGGGCGTTCCTTCACGAGCTTTGACACCAAGTTTATAGAAATAGAATTTTCCTTCTTTGTTATCTTGTGTTGACTTTCGAAGGGAAGTTGGAGACAGAGATGACGAAGACGAATGCTTGGCCTAGATCACAGTAAGGTCAATCGAGTGCGCTCAAAATGAGGAGTTGCCAGGTTCAGTAGACCGATGCCTTGCAATTAAGGCTTCTCTTGGATCTTGGGAAGCCACATTAAGTTAACGAACGTATAGAAAGATGATCTTTTTTATCTTATACTTAGATTATATAAAGAAATCCATATAGATTCTTGCGGGCAGGGGGGATAGCTGACGAGAGAAAAAAGTCTCTACGTCTTTTGGTAGTGGGGGACAGAAGGCGGACTGAATTGAGTTATGGTTTTTTTGGGGGCCCCTTCTCAACTCCGCGGGTTTGGGTTTATTGTGGTCAAGTAGAAAACTATAGAAATGCTTGGTTTTTCATTTTTGAATAGGAAAAAAGCTAGCTGTTACAGGGGTCGTAGAATAAAGAGAATGATTGTGGTTTCGGCTTTTAAGGGAAGGGTTAGAGAAAAGACAGCTTTGCTTTAGGGAAGGTGGTGCTTGAGGACAGAGAAGAGAGAGGCTGTCGGCTATGGAGATAGAGACAGTGGCTTTCTGGTCAGGGGAGGAGAGGTGGTTGCAGGCATTGACAAACTATCTCTGTCCACACGACTAGCTGTGATTCGTCTTCCTTGTCCATGCTCCGTTTTTTTGATGATCTCACTAAAAAAGAAAAGGCTTTGCTAAAGCCAATACGGCATTCACAGCTGGCGAAAGAGCCAAAGACCCTATTCAAAGAGAAAATTTATGGTCAATCAGCTCTCTCCGGGACCTTTCCCGCCTTTGCTACAGACGTCACTTTGCCCTTAGGAAATTTCAATGAATATAATGCAGCTCTGGCAAAGAGAACAGCCCCTTCCGTGGTCTTTTCTCACTCTAACAAAGGAGGCGAAGCGTACCATCTACCTAGGGCCTTGCTCCGAGGCAGTCCATGTTACGGAACTCACTCTGCTCAGAAGAGCTCCATACTTATCCAGCTCCAGGAGGTGAAGATAAAGCACATCGTGACAGAACGGAATGATAAGTAGAACCGGCAACGGAGGCTATTCCATAGAAGCATTCCCGTCTTCAGCATCTGAGTCATTAGTTTCTTCAGCACCAGCGCCCATAGTTGTTCACCTTGAAGCAGCACGTGTTGATTGAGATCGATAACTAAAGCGCTTCTTCCTAGGGGTGATTAAGAGGCAGGGGATTGAGTTCCAGGAGCAAAAAGGTAAAGTCGGCACGACCTCGTTAATTGAGAATCAGAGCCTATTCAAGCAAATCCGATTCAAGGCGCAAATATAGTTTATTAATAACCTGCATCCTCGTCAGAAAAAACTTCCTAGCCGGCCGGCGTCCCTTGGTATATGAGAGTCTTTCCCCTAATGAGGTGCTGACATCTGTTATAGTTCCTAGGAGTGATGTTCCAACATCCCTTCCTGTCCCAGCTTCTTTTCTCGCATCCCTTAGTAAAAAAGTAAAAAAGAATGGGAATAAATTTAAGAAGAAATTAACTTAGCTTAGATAGAGGCAAGGCAGAATAAGCGATGTTGGAGGCAGGGCTCCGTCGAAAGGGAAATGATCTTTAGGTAAGAAAGGCTCCTCTCTTCACTAAGCTAAGCTAAGCCGGAAAGAGAGAGAGAGTTAGATCCGGGCATAGCCATAGATGTGGAACTCTTTCGAAATAGGTAAGTCAGACTTTCTCGCTAAAGAAGGAGGACAAGTGCGCAGCAGTTCGGAATCGTAGCAAGTGCCATCTTCAATCAAGAAAGACAATAGGACCGTTCAAGCATAATCGTAGCTTTCTCAGCTTGAGCATTATTCCTATATAGATAGAGACTTTCCTAAGAAATTGAAAACAATTCTTTCGACTCTTTCTCGGCTTGACTCACTATACGCAAAATCACAATTGAGCTTTCCCGTAGTGGATAGCCCATCATTTAAGGATGGAGGGAAAGGAAAAAAAAGAGGTAAAGAGGATAGATAGCCGAGAGGTTGTCCAGCCGTAAAGTAAAACAGACCTGAGACCGAGAGGATTTCACCCAGGGAACCTCAAAGATGTTATAAGCTAGTGCCGAATTAACAACACTTGACGCGAACGACCGATCGAAACAGTACTGCATAACCTCGAAGAGAAGCAAGAATGGCCATCGGCTTAACCGATCAAAGTGCCGACTTCAAGTCGGAGCTATAACAGTTCGCCCACTAACCGATCAAGAGGACGATCTTGGTAGAACATCTGTTGGTATCCGAGCAAGGACCCTCATGAGCCAATCATGGATTGGTGAGAGTAGCCTCTGATTGATATAGTTTACAATGGCGAAAATCCGCATCTTAGCCCCTCCCTCAAGACTCTGACCGAGTCGACCTACGATAGGTGGTATACCTAGCTCCTCGACGGTAGGTAACCGAGGGCCTATGAACCTCTCAAAATGGTCTAACGACCACCCGCTTATAAAATTTCAGGTGATCGCGCGAACCGTATATAAGAGGGCCATAGAGCACCTTGGGACCATTGCTCGCCACGAGCATGGACCATCTGCACCAACCAGTTCCAAGCAGCCAACTCTAAGGGAAGTGAGAGGAAGATCGAATGTTCTTCACCTCTTCTTCAAGCAGACTGTTAAAACAAACCAGGTAAGCCTATGTGTAGGGATCGCCTTCCCTGATTCCGATCCTGTTGATGCGCGGCGGCTGGTAGTGAAAGGAACTGACATCTCATCTAATAAGGAATAGGAAGCGAATCCGCTCTTCTATGTGCTAGATGTCGGCATTTCCCCTCTTAGCATCTTAGCATACGGCTGCCTTAATCCACGAAGGGGAGGAAGGATCAATAGTTTTGATATCCACGTGCAAATGATGGGCTTTTAGGAAGAGATGACATTAAATGCGCTGTTTGAGAATAAACCGCTATTGAATTGGCTGCTAGTCTTAGTGCCTTGATTACTGTATTATCCTTCCTTCTTTTTGACTGGTGATGTGGACAAATAGGCATCCCTTGAATCCAGTGATAGCAATTGTTTGTAAGAAGCAAGGGATTACTTGTTGTACCGGAGTGGTTCATCGTCAAAAGAAGAATATCTAGAAAGATTTTTCAGTTGAATGAATTTCTCGATATCTCATAAGAAAGAGCAGGGGATCGACTAATGAATATGGTTGTAATGGGTAGGATAAAACATGTTCTTATCGGTCATCGCTAGCTGCCGCCTCATAGTAGTGATACGCGCAAGGAAAGACCCCACTCTAACTCCCCTCATTGCTCTAGCCGGACCGGGAGAAACGATTAATTGGGGGTAGTGGCCCCAGACGAGGGATAAGGACGAGAGATGGGCAACTAGGTAATATAGAAGGTCGACCCAACCGAATCTGTTCGATTCCATCAATCACTCCGTGGGGACGGGAACATGTATCCCTCCCAACCAAATTCATAAAGATTTTTGTCTAAATCCGCTTTCGGCCTATCGATTGAACCGGGGGCTGCTGTTGAGCACTCTTTCCATCACCGGATTCCCTATGCGCTGATTGATGCTTCCTCTCCGAGACCACACTACTGAGTGAGCTTCTTTCTGGCGCTCTTCCTAGGATTCCTAATGCCTCTTGCTTCAACACAGAATAAGGTCTTTTCTCGACCACTTTGTCATCATGATGAAAGCACAGTGAGTGAGTCTTCTTTCCGAGTCGAGTACTAGGCAGTCAATGTAGAGTTAACTTCATTTGTCAGACTTTTGAGCCCGGTACCGAAGCAAAGTACTCATCCGAAAAGACGGTTTGATCATGCCCTTTGTCCTCAACCCATGGTTCCCCTATCTTTCCTAACTTTCGCTTTGCTTTCTCCCCATTTCGTGTTTTTTAAGATCTTTAGAGGTGAACCCACATAGTGGAGCCTTCGTGTACCAATTTCAGTGGTTGAGTTTCGCACTCCCGTCATCTTCCTCTCCCCTTTTCACTCGCTTCCTCGCATCTTTTAGTCGAGTAGCTCTTCTCGGTTGCTCAACCGCTTATCCTTGAGGCTGCCTACCTTTCCTTCTGTTCCCTTCTCCCCATTCCCTTGCCTCCTTTCCCTTTCGTAGGCTAACCTTCCCGCCTTCCTTCATACAGGGGAAGTTTTCCTATCCTCGAGGAACTTTCGCTAGAATCAGGAGCAGACTCAGTCGCTTCCTTCTTTCTTCGCCCAAAAGGTTTGCTTTCTATTCTATATAGACTTTTTTCGAAATGCTTTCATGTGCTTTACTTCATCCGCTGGAATAAGACTTGGAAAAGGAACTTCCCCGAGCTCACTGCCTTGGCTCTGCCTACTGTCTAAAACAGGGGAATGGGAATCTACTCCTCCTCTGAGATAGGATCGGGGAATATGCTCTTTTCAAGTTTCAAGGAAGAAGACGGCGCTACATAAGAAGTTCTTGGAGGAAAAATCGATGCCATCATCGATTTTGTTCTTGCCACTGGTCTCTTGGTGGTTTGGGCATTAGCATTAGAAGATTAGGAGTAACCAAGGACTCCCTCTCTGCTTCTCATAGCTATGTAAACCCGCTCTTGGGAATCAACTTGACTTCTCAGATGCGGTCTTACGAAGGCTAGGCCCCTTTTTCTTGCCTTCCACTTCGCCTTAAGCTTCCTGCTTGCTAAGATATACCTGCTTGCTTACTGGCAATCTATCCTAGAATGTGTCTTTAAACAAAGCCCTAACCTAAGCCCTTCCCTGAGCGCCTTCCTACCCGAGAATGAAAAAAGAAATAGGGCGCTCCGTGGGCCCGCTCTATTCTATTCCGAAAGAGGGGATTCGTGCAATGCCCAAGGTTTAGAATCCATGTGCGTATTCTAATGTCATGTCAAAGCTGAAAAGAAAAAAGTCCTTTGTAAAAAAGAGTATCTGCTCAACCAAGTTGTATTACTTCCTCACCAATAACCAGTCAATAAAATAAATGGAAGGTAGTCAAAGATGCGATTTGCTGCTTTTAAACCGATCACTCGATACAACTGGTTGGGGATCTACATCCAGGTCTTTTGCCAATTCTCTTAATTAGTCTATTATCTTCTATATCTATTAGGCGATTCAATTAGTTTTCGATAAATGGGCTATCAAGCTCGAGATCGTGATTTTAAATCGCCTCACGCGCCGGTTGATTGAAAATCGGTTTTTATTATTGAAACCAGGGTTCTTATAAGAAGTGGTGGTTATATACATAACTCCGAACTCTATTTGGCCGGTTAACTTATTCTCCGCAACTCCCTTGTATTTTCAATCAATGTCTTGTTGTACGGGCCCAATCGATCCAAAGAACAAGGGGTAACGGGTCGCTGGGCGTTAAAGAGCATATGCTCCTGGTCTCGTTGGCGTTATCAGATATGGTCCAATCCCGCTCTGTCTAATCCTGCTCTGTCTAGAGTAAGAGTAATGGTAAAGGAACCCGCCTTGAAGTTTCCCTACAGGCGACTTCCCCTTGTCCTGAAAGGTAGTGAGATGCCCCTCGCGCCACATTAGGAATGGAAGAAGCAGTTTCCTTTCAGTGCCCTGTGCTGGTTGTTCTTGAATTGCCTAATTGAAAAGTTAACAAGGAAAGGGGCCTGGTCCGCTGTTCGAAGTCGATGGATGATCCCGCCTGCTTTATATAATATATAATATCCTGGTATGGTGAAAGATTTATTAACATACTGGCATTTAATCAAACACCGCCATCTACCCCCAGGTATAGGTAAAAAGTAGATTTTTTACTTTTTTACAGCAAATCGGATGACTTAAACTCAATAGATCAAACAACAAAGAGCTACTTCGGGCATTCACCCCCGAGAGCGGCAGCCGGCGGTGCAGGACTAGCTAGTCAATCAGCTCCTTTAGAAGAGGATGCACACTCAGGCACTCTTACAGACTCGCTTGTGAAAGAATCTCCTGCTATTGTACTTTCCATCTCTGCCGAAATACCAGAAAGACTTGCGGAAAGCGGTAGAGCGCATAGAGATGTTTAACCCCAAAAACTATAGATTCATCTTACCGAGTCGCCGAAATCGACACCGGGTTTTAGATTGACAGCTCAGAAATTGCTATTTTTTACAGAAAAAGAGCCGACTTACCCCAACAGATCAACGAAAAAGAAGAGACTAAAGAAACTTCCACAGACGAACGAATAAGCAGGCGCCTAAGAACAGGGGATCTTATAGAGGGAACAATGGAAGAAAATCATTCCACTCTTCTTATCCCTCAACGGGAATACAAGTCATTACTTTACTTTGAGTAGGAAAGCCCTAAATATTATGACCTATAGGCGTTTGAGACCCATATTCGAATCATGCAGATGGAAAGGATTTAGTCGCTTTTAATACGCTGCAATTGAATTGGAATTTAATAAACGCTCACGAATTCACCTGCTTTCCTTCTATTTCTTCCTTACATAGGGTAGAATCTTCTCCCTATTCATAGTGATATGGCGAGGTGAAAGGCTTTGCTCTCCTCTTTCGAGTTAGTGGATCAAACTGCCTATTATGATGAAAGAATTATGGCAAAACTTTGCCAGGGGGATTTCACCAAGAAGATTCAACACCTACTACTCGCCGGAAAGACTCAACTTCAAAGATTAGGTTATCGAGCAGAAAGCCTATTAGGACGTCGGCGAGATCACATCGACAACTACTTCCAACAAAGAGCATTCGCTCAAGGATTTGGCAACCCCTATTATTAAAGGGGCTTACCTTTTCGGACTCTGATTCAAAACACAGACAAGCAAGGAAGTATGAGCGGGAACACAGCGCATACTAAACTAAGGACGGTTACGCCAAGAGAGTGCCCCGGTCTTAATTAAGAATTAAGGATCACGAACTCCACTTTCAGACACCGAATCCCAATGATTCGTTAAGACGTAAAGGCGCGCCTTTTCCTAAATAGTCTGATTTCAACTACTTATTAAGTTAAGAAGTCGCTACTCACTCAACTCTTTCTCCCACCCCTTTTTTCAGGGGCGGGCCTCACCTTTGAAAGGCTATAACTACTCCCCTCAACCCCGCTCGCCCGCGGAGACGTTATGAAAAGGGGAGCGTACCCGAAAACCTTGCTAAAAAAAGAACCTAATCGCCGGGAACAGAAAAAATATTATAAACATAGGTATTCCCCTTCTTCGTTTGCTTACCATGCTCAACACACGTTAGAAAAGCGTGTAAATGTGCTTTTAGAGCGGGGATGCTGAACAAAGATTGACTCAATCCCCTTCTTCAGGAATGGCGGCATGGCAATTCTGAAAGATCGTATTATTCTTTTTATGTTTCTGAATTAACAAACAAAAAGTGAAAAGCAGCTAGCCTAGCTCTTGGCCTAAGTAGTAGCCCTTCCTCAGCTTGAAAAAAGTCTTGCTTATGCTTCCTTCCCTATCTCTTTCCCATGTTAAGCGTGAAAAGGGCTTCTATGGCGTCGAGTATTTGAGAGTTGTTGGAGAGCTTCCTTGCCTAGCCTATGCTTCAAGGCTAGTTTCAAGCTCATCACAAGGAGTTTACAAGCTGGTTTGATAGAACCAGGAAGGATTGATTCTTCTATTGGATTGAGCGAGAGGTGGCAGTTAATACGGAAAGCAGCCGTCGTACTCTTAAGGTTGCTGGAAGCGCTTGTCTAAGGCGGTGCTATTGTGTCCGAATCAGTAGTTGCCATTGATCGTTGACACGAATGATTCAGTTAGCGTTGGTGAAACTGATGAGGATTTGATTCACAGAAAGAAGAAATCGATTTATCAGCTCGACTTTTTTCAGAACCTTGATCCTTCTACCTGTGTGAAGTAAGTGAGGGAGCATGAACTTTGCAAGGCTGAGCTAGCGGAGATGTAGCGTAGGGATGCGAGAGTGTAGGGCAAGATGCGAGATCAGGAAGCGAGAGGAGAAAGAATTCATTCAGCAAGGCTGGGCATCTTCAACCTCAAAGACCAGCTAAGCATCATCACCTAAGGCATATAGCTCTTTCCGTCGCTTTCCTTCTCCCCCTAAACCTTCCTGCCTTCCCGTAAAGAAGGAGGAAAGATCCATGGCCTTTTAAGCGCCGGTACATTGGCTCCAATCAAGACTAGTCGTCAATCCGAAGTCCGTAGGGCGTTCTGACGAGAAGATGAGCCGCGCGCGGATCCTTTTTACCAAACTCTGCTACGGTGCCTCGACCCCTAGGGGGTACCATATGGATTCTCTGCCGGTGTCTCCATTGGAAAAGTCCTCTTCTTTCATCTCGACCTCGGCTATAGAAAATAGTTTTATTCCTGACCTTCCTTATTTCTAACTTCTGTCTGCCCCATTTCATTGCACGATCTACAAACCCAAAGCCCCACCACGAGGGCTGTCTTTCTCTCTACTGTACTCGGCTTATCGAATATCCGAGTGGAATTGCCTTTTCTTTAGCTAGCTGGAGTCGCTGTTATAGCTTTGCTTGGAAGACTAGGGCCAAGGCTCTATCTTTAATAGAGGGGTGCTCCTGCTTGGTTTAAACTCAAATGATGGATCAAGGGCTTGAGGCCTCTCTCTTTTCTACCAATTTTAGGTAAGGCTAGAGCAGAAGCAAGAAGCGTCCACATAAGCAAGGGCTTAGTAGACTACCAGTAATATCAATAAAAGAAGGGCTGAAATTCGCTAATTCATTCGGATCGGGAAGAAGATGGCTTCTTATTTGAACTAGAACATAGTAAAAAGCTATTGGCTGCCTAGTTGTAGGAGTACTTTCCCTCCTCCTCCATCTTTCCCAAGCTTCCGAATGGGGAGAATATTGACGGCTGCACCATTATCCGCCAATACCCTTGAGAGAGGCACCCCATCCATGTGGACTCGGATGTACAATGGTTTTCTAAATATCTCGTCTGGAGGCTTTTCAAAGATGACTTTAGGGATTAGTCCAGTGGGTGGCCTCTGGGTGATAGGGCTGTCTCCCTTCAGAATGGTCACCGTAGGACCACCTTTCCTCCAGACCATCCTAGCAGGCTCTGCTTCCTGCACTGTCTCCGCACAGATTACTGCCAGAGGAGGACGTTATCCAGAGGATCATCCTCCACTCCACACTAGTCTGCTCTTCCTTAGGGCCAAAGGCATATGTAAGGATTAACACCATCCCCCTTTTCACTATGTATGGCCAAACGGATTGGCCTTATTTCCCAAAAGTAAATGGAAACTGGTCTTCTCCGATCACTTCCTTGGTCTTGACTGGTCTTTTCCTCTTGAGACTTTTGAAAAGTTCCTCCGGTAGGAAGGTCTTTAGAAAGATCTTTGTCTACTGCCTCTTCGACCTTAGCTTTTACCTTTTCTCTAGGGCGTCAGTCGAGCTAACGGCTGGTTTGGTATAATATAATAGATAGGAAGATAAAGTGCATGAGTTAGAGACTTCCTCTTTCTTGAGAGGATGGGAATCAATAGTTCCTGTTACAGTAGTAGTTGGGCCAGGTGAGTTACGTGAGGTGATTGAGATTACTCTTTACAGGTGGGCAGTGGGTGTGGGAGTCATCGCTGAGGGTCGATGGTCAGAGTGAGCATGACTAAGCTTGGGCTGGTGAGTTAGCTCCTTATATGTATGAGCCTTTGTGCGATCAGAGTAGCCTCTGAAAGTGGTAAGCTAAAGGCGTTGCTTTGCTCGCTGCTCGGTTATCCGCTCTCCGGCTTCGGTTAAGCAACTAATTCCTCTCGAGCTGCACTAGTGTTCCGAACTCAAAGAAAGAACCTTTTGCGTGGGTCAGCCTTTATCTAATTCGGTTCCGTCAGGCTTCGCCTTCTTCGATTTAGAGATCCCTTCTAGCTCCTCGTCTTTCTAGCTTTTAACATCTCTTTTTATCGGCTTAGGTAAGGAACTGCCGTAGCTTGCTGCCCTCCCTGTTAGTGTATAGCCGGTTCGCTTGGTATTTCCTATCCGGTTGTGTAGTCAGGAGTTGCCCGAAAGCCTGCTCTGATGGTTGAAGGCCCCTTTTAGGGGGGCAAACGTAACGGTAACGGCCTAAAGGAGGAATGTTAGTCACTCTGTCCGCGCCCTCTTCTTATAGCTTAGTCTCTCTTTCTAGCGGTCTTATGCTGCGTAGGAGGGCAAGAAGGAGACTAGTAGCTTTCGGCCTTCATTTTTTATCAGAACTTGACTGGAGAAAAAGCATAAATAAAGGGCATAGCACCAGCGGTCCCTCAATGCGGTGGGTTCGCGGTGGAACTCTTTGATCGACGATCGCCTCGTCTAAGTTCACCATGAATTGCGCAGAAATAGAGGAGAAGTTTGGAGCTATAAGGCTAGTTTGGCGGATGATCCTGACTTAACTACAGAGGTGGCTACTCTTCGACACAGATCGGCCCTCGCTGACCGGGAACGAGAACTACCAGATCGAGAGCTTCACTGACCAGGAGAAGGGGTTTAGTTAGGGAGGATTCTTCCACCTATCTATAGTATCGGCCCGGCTTCCACGATTACCTTTGTAGCTAAAGCAGATTAGGAAAAGGTAACTTCCACCCTTTTGATAGAGTTTCAAACCTTGCGAGTAACTCACTTGAGGGAGCTGACAACTGCTTTGAATCTGAATTGACTTCAGATGAGGTTACTGCCCAGCCGGTAGCTACTAAGGTTTCAAACCTTGTGAGGAATTGTTGCTCATGGAAAAGTCCTGCCTGGAATCACTGCTCAAGGAACCTGAAATGAATCATCTACAAGTTTTCCTTTTCCATAAAACACCTAGGAGGAGGGCTGCTTGGCAAGAGTATTCCAATAGCGAACGAACATCGTGGTTTAACCTTTCCTTTAGCAGACTTTTCTGTGCACTGCTAAAACAAGCACTGCTTTAAAGGCTATTCCTCATTCTTGATAGCACAGGAAAGAGACAGAAGACTAAGCAGACGATTCGGTGCACAACAAACTTTTCTGTGCACTGCAGACTTTTCTCTGCATCTACTGCACTTCTACTTTCTTTATTCACTTTCGGAGATCGCTACGCCCCTTTGTTTTGGCATTCCACTTGGGATTCAAAGCATTGAAAGAGACTTCCCTTATATACATCATTATCAATGGCACATCACATCTGCTATCTATGAAGGTAAGCTCCGCCGCATTCTCATTCTAAAGTAAGGCCAAGGACTATTTATTCCCCCATTGAATCGAGACTGGCAATGAGATCAAAAGAAAGAAAAAGGCAATCCTTTGATCGAGGGGACCCAGATCCGCTCTCAGATGCGCGGAATCGATGCAGAGTTAGCGCTACCTTGCTTCTGCTCTTGCTAGCTAGGGGATTCATCTCTATCAATTCTTTTTTTTTAACAAACGAAACTTCTTGTATGGCTGATGTCTAGTGTACTTTTTGGAGTGTTTAATCCGCACGTACCACTCTCCTTAGTCTCTCTGCTTCCTTATGCGAGGCCGCGTCTTCAATCACGATTACGTTGACGACGAACTTCTTCGGCTTAACCTTCGAGACTCTTATTATGTCAGCGTGAGTCTGGATAATGGTATTTTACTTTAGACACTCAGGTTTCTGAGTGCTCTTGCTCTTGCCTTGGTGCTTTCTTTTAGTTTCGTCTCCGGTCTTGGAATCTTCTTCTTCACTATCAAAAGGGCCATCCACGTATATTTGAGCGTCGGCGCAGTATGCTTCAAGTCCTTTGAAGGGTTTCCGATCAGCGAACACCCTGCCCTGCACACTTGTCTGTCCTTAAAGGTTTACGTACTTGAGGCATTGATGAAGGGTGGACGGTACTATCCGGTTGTCATGGATCCATGCCTAAGAGAAGACTCTCGTTATCAATTACGTAACAAGTGACCTCTGTCTTGAGTTTTTCAACCTTCAACTTAAGGCGAATTTTCCCAAGAGCCTTTTGTGCTTTAGCATTGTACCCTTGAATTAGAGTCTTGGTGTGGGCGGAATGCCTAGGTGGGCAAGAGTGCGGAGCGGCATAACGTTAACTGCCGACCCCAGATCGACCTGGATTCGCTGCACTTTCACGTCCGCAATGTACCCTGAGAGGTAGAGAGGTTGATTGTGCTTCATGTCTCCCAAGAGCGTCCTGAGTGAAGGTAATGTTTGCTATCGCCGCTTCCTGCACGGCGGTACATTTCTGGCACTTCAAAGGTTCTTCAACCTCCACTCGATTGACATGGGGCGCATATCTCTCGGCTTAAGTGAGTGCTTTGATTATTGCCTTCCTTATCTCTGGCGACAGACGTCAAAGGTTATACATTGTTATGCAAGCTGGTACGTTTGCCAATTGTGCGACCAGGTCGTAATAATCCAAAGGCTCTTCTAAGCCGGGCAGGTCTTTCTTCTTTTCTTCGTAAGGGGTTGCGAATCCGCAGGTTTGGGGCGAGTCGGGTCGTAGTTACGATGGAATTTCCGACCAGACCGGGTCCCCTAACCAACTGTATGTACATCGGGGGTGGGTTGCCCCGGGTGTTGGAATACGATCCCGACGACTCGGGAACTTCAGACACTTTAACCATTTTACAAGTCTTATTCTGCTTTGCGGGGTACGAGCGCGCAGGGCCCTCATCCCCCATTATATGACTGACAATAGGCTTATTTACATAAACTTTTAATTCGTCTGGGATGACATTTGACTTTAGATGAGCCAAAAGCATTGAGACAGCTTAACTAGAGGTGCCGGTGACCTGTATCGTCGGGTCCGACGGACGGTAAGGCCTTCGATCAGTCTTAGCTGATAGAATAGATCGAGAACGGCTTACAATATTTCATTTGAAGCGTGACCCTGACATGAAGTTTCCTACTTTTTATTATTTATGATCTTCCAGTTCTTCTCCTACGATCAAAACTGGAATTCCTACTTTGAACTGACTCCATCTACTTAAGACCAACGAACTCCATTTTGAGATACTTATTTTGCGAGAGCCATACTGAGAACGATTGCTGCTACGAAGATAGACGGGGCTTTGATTCGATTTGTATTTAACCCGAGCGGATCAAAGCTTTCCTGTGGTTCAAATAGCAGTTTTGCTGCGTTATTGAGACCGCAATCACACGGACTTGAGACACGCAGAGTACTACAAATATGATTCACAAATGTATCTCTGACAACCCTAACAACTTGCTCTAGGCCCTATTAAGTTAAGGGGAGCAAAGAGTGGCCGGTTTTTCGACTAGTTGTTCCGGTACATAAAACCACCAAAGCGAGAATCCAATTAATAAGCAGGTGAGTAGAACTAATCCCGAAAATACGAGTATACAATAGCATCCGAAAGCCTAAATTCTTTGATCCGGAAAGTGTCCCTCGTGACATCCGCCAAACCTTGCTTTCGATCGGGTGGGTAGAAGCCTCCGAGAAACCTGATGAGGAGATCCGCAGCTCCGGGTAACGCTATGACATAGTAGAGGAAAAAGAGAAGGTAAGCCCGCCGCTGATCCCGCTTTACCTCCGCCTACCGTGAAAGAAAGTCCCCTCACGATAGGCCCTCCCAGCTCCCGAATGTCTTTCTATCAATCGAGAGAGGTACAACAAACCAGACCAAACGACCAATCTGATTTCACAACCAAAATAAAAATTTTCACTCGATTGGAATACGAATGAGATCAGAAAGGCCATCATTAGTGCAAACAATGCAAGAGCTTCGCCTATACGTATATGGGCTAATGGTATGCAATTTCAATTTATAGAATTTAGATCAAGTATCTCGTATCTATAAGCAGGGGGGCGTGGCCAAGAAGCAGCCAGCTGACTGCCCCCTTCCACTCGGCCTTTCTTCGCTGTGTGAATTGTGAATAAGGTCTTAGTATGGATGGGCATTCTGGGCGGGTCGCAATAAGTCGCTGGTCGAAGGTTTGGACCAATTGCAATTCATCACCATTTTGCCTGCTTCCAATTGATGACTGGCTATTATATAAGTGTTGACCTAAGCCCCTGGGGCTCGGCTCCCGAACCGTACGTGAGCTGCCTCGTACGGCTCTTCCTAAGAACTTGAAGCCCCCTCTCTCGAAAAAAAAATGCATTTACAAGACAAAAAACACTTTTTCAAAAAGCCTTCGCCCTCCTATTCAACGGGGCTATTAGAGAAGCAGCTTCGTTCCTTGACTTCTTTGCTCAGTCAAGCTTCCTTGTTCCTTAGTGTAGTCTCGGTCCATAGTTTAAGACTCCGTCCCTTATATATAGTCTAGTCTATATCCACATCTGACGTGACTCCGTACCGACGCCTTTCCCTTTGTAGACGGCTAAGTGACTTCGTAACCTTAACGTACTTTCTTTCTGACTATATCATAGGCCTTCGTAGGGCTTTCGTCCCTTCGACTATAGGCGGCGGCTTGGCTTCGCTATCGCTCATGACTTGGTATAGAGTCCGTGTAGTCGTCGGCCTTTCGAATGCCTCCTTCCTTACTTTTCTGAGAAGCCCTTTACGACTATAAAGCACAGGGGGCTGTTCACCTTTGGAAACTTAGCTACACCGGACATGTTGTTTGTTGATATTTATTTAGGAGTTTTATGGAGTTTAGCTGACTGAATCCATAAACCGTCAAAGTCACCGTCACTGGTACTTTTTTTACTCTATAGGTAGGTATAGGTATTGGTGGAGCTTGCATAATGTAGTTGTAGTTAAGGTAGCGCTTTTTTTTTTGAGGATCTACTGAAGTACCAAAGGTGAATGGGGCTCCCAGGCCGGAACGTCTGGCAGAATGCTGGGCCTCCTGCGCCAGAAGCGACACCCGAAGGGAAAGCTTCTGGCGGTTCTCTTCTAGAACTAGATAATAGGCATTAGGCATTCTGAGCTGGAAGGGGGCAAGCAAATGAAGGGAGGCATTACGGGCCGACTACAAGAAGCAAAGCTTCTACGACTCGACAAGTCGCTTATAGAATGCCGACTACTAAGTGAAGACTTTCCACTTCATTTAATAAGGGAAGGAAGGGGGGAGGGAAGCTTAGCGAGCTTTAGTTGGCCGACCACTACATAAGCCGCTGGCGGAGAAAGCTCTTCGAGCTTCCCTTCATTCGTTGCTAAGCCAAGGTCCCAGGTCTCCGAGTCAGCCCGAGCTTTTTCGAAGAATCCTGCACCCATGGGCATACGGCCTGGCAGGCCTTCCCTTTCCGCCGGAGCTTCATGGGCGTTGCCCCGTTCCCCAATCAGATGTTTGGATGTGAGCTATACTCCGCGAGGAGCCAAACGGGCGTATGGCCTTGCCTTGCCTTGCCATTTGACCTCTCTTCCCGTGTGACTAGGAATGCTCAGTGACAACCTCTCAATTGTCACCGCCCGGCCTCTCTTGCTACCGCGGTAGCACCGTCTGTGGTCAGCACCAATCGTGTTCGGGCAACGAAGCTTACACTCATTCACATTGGTTCATCCTGCTATGCCCCGGGCCTTTTGCTCTTCTAACGTAAAAGGTGGCCGGCCATTCGTCAAGGCCCAGGAATCCGCTGGACATCTCAGCGGCGGGATTGGATACCCGCATCCGATCGAAGTTCCATTTGAGTGCCCCCCTAACATAAAGGAGAGCTGTTTCTAGGTGGGTCGCTTCGCGCAAGACATTGCTTAAGACCAACGGGTCACACGACAGGTGCACGATCGACTTTGCACGCTCCATCCTTCGGCCCTTCGCCTATCGGATTGGCAGGCAAGCTACCTTGATCCGTCTTCGGCTTTGATTTGTTATGCTCAGCAGCTCCAACAAGCCCTAAAGTCTCTTCCCGCTTAAAACTCTGCCAAGAAAGCGCTGCTTTACGTTTGATCCTATGTGCCCAGAGAATGCTAGGCGTTCCCCACTTTCGGACCTCGAAAAGAGAGAACGTGTTTTTTTCTCTGAGTTTCTCTCTCATTCGCGGAGCGAAGAAAGCGGGCTTTGCCCCAGCTACCCCTATCCTTGGGAAAGGAAAAGAGCTACCGAAGGAAAGGGATGAAGTTTCTCCCTTGGCCTTTGGAAAGGAGAAGGCAGAGAAGAAGACGTCCTTCGCGCAAGTTTTTTTGCTTCCTGCGCCCTTACTAGTAAAGGGGCTATTCGACCAAGGAGGCATTATGGTAGGAAGGCCGACCACTACATAAGCCGCCATCGGTCCAGGAGAGAAGCAAGCTACCTTTCTTTGATCCACCTTCCCGGGCAGGGAAGATAACGAAAATAGGCCGCGGATGGTGGTCGTGGTAGGTTCGAGGATCTTACGCGGCGGAGCGAACTCTTCACTCGTCTTGCATTTCCTCAGCCGGCGTAGCTGCACCCCCTCGATCCATCGTACTGGAGCGATCCGAGAAGAACGATTAGGGTCATATTCTATCCTTTCTACAATGCCCATAGACGAAGTGCTTCGTTTCAGATCAAGTCTTCGCTGCAATCGCTTCGATCCACCCCCTCGGTGAAAAACCGTAATACGCCCTGAGGAATTCCTACCAGCAGACTTCCCTGTACTCAAAGTGAATTGTCTAAGTGCTCTCCCCTCTTGCCTTTGTCTCATTGTCTATCTCGTAATCATTCGATTCCATTCCGTCCGAATTCGCTCCTACTCCTACTCCTTCATCGTCGTTGGTCCTTTTGACATAACATTCTCGGCCGCCTCCGGTCCGGTAGGAAAGAAAGCTGTAGCCAGTGCCTAGCTCTGCTATAGAGCTACGTGTACACCGCCACGTCGAGACTCTCTTTCGAAAGTGAGATCACCCTCTAAAGGGGCTTTCGAGAAAGAGACATGCTTGTTGAAGAGGGAAAGATCACTCCGTCATGCAGCCGTGATCTTATATACGATACCACCAGACGCACCTTGGTACTTCCATCCGCCAATCCAGGCTAGTGGAGCAAAGAGAGCCAAAAAACGTGAGCGCCCCTACGCGAGCCTTATTTAAAAAGCCCCTTACTATAACTATAGATAGGGCGTTAGCGCTTTAGAAAGATTGCAGGGGCGCGTTAGCGCTTTACTAATAACATAGAAAGGGGCAAGCCAAAACCTACTCAACACAAGTAGCGGAGTTCGGCTTTCGGGGCTACCCACTTTAGGGCTTATGTAATATATAAAGAAGAGCCCTCTTAGGGCCTTTTTGTTTAAGGGCTGCTCGCCTCCTTTTTGAATAGAAGGAAGTGGGATAGCGGAGGTGATTTCGGTAAACCGATGCATGAGCTGAGGCTCCCATGTCCCGCCGATCCTCCGAAAAATTAAGGTAGTAAAACGGCTCATAGGGAGTCAGAAGCAAGCAGAGTCAAAGGCGGGTCAAACTCACATAAGCAGAGGGAGAGACACATTCATGAAAAGCGAGAAGCCGTGCCGCGGGGGACTGACCAACTATGAATAGATCTTACTTTCGGGTAAGAGTAGAAACATCTATTAGTCCGTATCGTGGGTCTACTTGTTACAAAAGGCGAACATCCCCATTCCAAAACATTCACATAGGTTCTAAGGCAGGCATCGAAAAGGGGACGAAAAGAGTCTATTTACCTTTACAAGATTCCGGAATGTATCATGGCCCTATCTATTCTATTCATCTTAAAAAAAAAAAGAGTTCCGCATCTCTCCGGGGCCGGGGGAACAAATAGGCGTGGGGAAGCCTCTGAACCGCTACGAGCCCTCTCCCTTTGCTGTTCCCGGACCACTCATCCCGTCCTTCCCCTTCGCCCGGCCCGGTGAGGCCCGATGAGATCAGATCTCTCGAACGAAGTGAAGTGATAGGAAGAGAAGACTGCTGGCGGGAGATCTCTATTCATTACACCCCCTTGTATAGTAAAGTAAGGGGAAAACGGAAGTGCGCTCCTGCGCACCAGCCCAGCTGAAGGAAGGAGCTTTGGAAACTTACCTTATTATTAGAGAAAGGGGCAAGCCAAAACCTACTCAACACAAGTTGCTGGATCGAAGTAGAACATTCTCCATCCGCCCGCCAGCAGCAGAGGGGGTTCGATTCCCGTTATACGCGATGTGGCGAAAAAGACTGATTCAACGAGATATGCCTTGCCTGCATTAAGATTTAAAACTTGTCGTCTACTTTCAGTAAATGTTCGGAACAGAGAACTTACAATAATACAACGCCGCATTCTCCGAAGATTGAGGAACAAGAAGAAATCTATTAAGAGAAAGATTTATCCGAGAGTAAATCTGAACAGTTACATCCAATCACAAACTACACGAAAGTTGTCTCTTTTTCATGGGGATTTACCCATCACAGAGATGCACAGAGGAAAAGCACTTACTTCAAATATCCCTTTTCTACTCAATCCAGAAACAAGATTTGACGTTATTCCGGTTCGTCTCCATTTTCGTGAAACTATTCCTCAAGCAAGGCAGCCGATAAGTCATCGAAAGGTTTGTGTGAATAATGGAATGGTAAGCATTACTCATTTGAAAGTGTCCCACGGTGATTTAATATCTTTTCAAGAAAATGACGCGAGAATCCGCGGTGAAGAAATAAGGAGATCTTTCTATATCGAAATATCAGTTGAAAAAATCATAGGGAAATTCCTGGATCACCCGGTAAGACTGTGGAGAAGAACAAAAACTGAATGGTTCCACCTACTCAAAACTAAGAGGGGATGCCGCCTACTACTAAAATCCCGGTTTTTGCAACAGTTGCGTTCTTCTATGCAAGAAGAAGACTTAGAAAGAACAAAGAAGTTTGGATCCGAAAAAGTATGCTTAGGCAGTTCCTTCGCTGAGCACAACAGAATGAAGAGGAATTTGTATCATTTCAAATCCCTATTCTTTGAGAAGAGAAGGAACGAGAAAAACCGAAATCTTCCTACTCGAACAAGAAGTCCTATAGTTTACAACTCTTCTTTATATAGTAATTCGACCTATTGCTCCGCATCCCCCCATCAGTTTACTATGAAGAGACGAATCAAAAGGATCGAACTACCTACTCATTATTCGGAGGTGAATCATAGAACACTAAAAGCTGTGGTATTTTATGGACCTAACATAGGTCACATCCCTCACGACATAAGATTGAAAGATCTAAACCTTCCTCTTCGGAGCGAAAACGGACGTGGCCAAAACATATAAAGATCGGCGTAAATGACTAAGAGAATGAAAACTTTTTTCCCCTTTATTCTAATTTTTTAAAATGTGATCATAGCTTTTTATGCCCGCTTTTTGTCAATGCAACTGGATCTTTCTTTTCTTAATGGATTTTGTTCGTGTGTAACTTTTTCAGTCTTCTCTTTAGCTCTATTAATTGTTTTTTCTTTTAATATTCCTTAAAATAAAATAATAAAAAACTAAAAAGTGGATTCATTTTTTTATTCAATTCCTTGGCCTCATACTAGTCTACTATATATTCTATATCATTCTTTATAAAATTTTTTTCTCGACCGTCGTATCCGTCTTTGGACTGGGCTTGGGGCTCTCTATGGTTGAAATGTCGGGAGCTTCTGGCGCATCAAGCTCGGAGGGGCGAGTAAACCAAGCTCCACAAAGCGTGTCGGACCCGGCGGGGGGTAACTCCCTCTTCGACCGATACGGGGATGACCTTATATAAAGCCCCGAGCCCGGGCGGTCCGGTGGAAATCTTAGAAATTCCAGCGAGCCCTTCCAACCCGGGGCCGTCCCAAATAGCCCCACCGGGCCTCTCTTCCGCTTCGGTACCAGCTCCTTCCCCATTCTTCGAATATCGTTTTGAATCTAAACTGACGAATGCAGTAGAGCCCTTCTTAAGGCAGCCGCAGGCTGATGCTCCTGCAGAGTCGACGGCAGCTTTTATAAATCCTTATGGCCAGCCCTCCTCCCTTCAAGCGGGGTCTTCTCATGGAGAAATCTCTCAAGACTTTTTCTGGAATGCGTTGGAACAACCTCTCATAACCGAAGACATCAGGAAAGCGGAAATAGAGTTCAAATTGAGTCTTTATATAGATTCGGCGAAAACTCCTAAAAAATTTTGGGAAATTGAGTACGAAGAAATTGTGACACTTCAAATGCAGCTTGACAGGATTATTCATAATAATCTTATGGCGGCTGGATACACACCAAAAAGCATTTCTGAAGATAGGAACAATCTCCGATCTTATCTCTTCTATTCCCAAAAAAATAATTTTTATAATTCGAAAGCTTTAAAGGACTTCCTTAGCAACATAGAAGAAATGGGCTTTGATAACAGTGATTTATATAAGAAGATAGTGAAAGACCTGAAAAATGGTAACTTAAAGCTTCAAAAGAGGGCGAGTAGACGACAAGTTTTAAATCTTAATGCAGGCAAGGAAACATCGTTTTTCAATTATTACTTGCTGGATCGGAGCGTAGACGAGCGAGCAGAGCCCAGGAAAGGGGGAAGCTCGTCATAGAGCAGTCGACTAAAAGTAGAAGACTGCTGGCCTGAGAGAAGGCGGCCTCTCTCGGGAAACATGGCCCAATTTCTCTTCTTTCTTTTTGATTTCGGGTTTCTTTCTTTTTTCAGGGGCCCAGAACGCTAAAAGGTGGGGGAGAAGCAAGCCGAACCTCTGATCGACCTGGACACATACCAAATTCTCGGCGTCGAGAGAGATTTGAGATTCCGTAAGTAACTCAGTGAGTGCTTTCTAAGGCTTGGAAAAATAAAATGAAATACGAACAACCGCGCTGGTCGTAATAGATCGACTTTCATGCTAGTTCTTGCTCCAGCATGAAAGTTCCATTTTAGGGAAAGGACGACGTACTATGATACTTTCTGTTTTGTCGAGCCCTGCTTTGGTCTCTGGTTTGATGGTTGCACGTGCTAAAAATCCGGTACATTCCGTTTTGTTTCCCATCCTAGTCTTTCGCGACATTTCAGGGTTACTTCTTTTGTTAGGTCTCGACTTCTCCGCTATGATCTTCCCAGTAGTTCATATAGGAGCTATAGCCGTTTCATTCCTATTCGTTGTTATGATGTTCCATATTCAAATAGCGGAGATTCACGAAGAAGTCTTACGTTATTTACCAGTGAGTGGTATTATTGGACTGATCTTTTGGTGGGAAATGTTCTTCATTTTAGATAATGAAACCATTCCATTACTACCAACCCAAAGAAATACGACCTCTCTGAGATATACGGTTTATGCCGGAAAGGTACGAAGTTGGACAAATTTGGAAACATTGGGCAATTTACTTTATACCTACTATTCCGTCTGGTTTTTGGTTCCTAGTCTTATTTTATTAGTAGCCATGATTGGGGCTATAGTACTGACTATGCATAGGACTACCCACGGAGCGGTGAAAAGACAGGATGTATTCCGACGAAATGCTATTGATTTTAGGAGGACTATAATGAGGAGGACGCCGACTAAAGCCCACTCACGATCGAGGAGTAGCTTGATTGGTTCAAGCACCTTTGGGCTGAGCTTGCTACTACGCTCCCCACACAATTTGACTGCTAGGGAGCTCTCATTAACCCCTTGTTATACCCCGGCCCGAGAGCTTTCCTTTCACGCTTGACTCTTAGCTCTGACACTAGGGCACAGAGAAGGATCTCTTTGCACAATTGAATAAAAATTTCTTCTTTCGGTCTTAGCAGGAGTAGCAGAAAGAGGGGCTTGCATCATATATAGGCTCTGAGGAAGGAATTTTACAACTAGGCTGAAAGGCATCCCTCGAATGCGCCCTTCTCTTTGCTTTGTTAGAATGCCCTCTTGTTGTTTAGGCTGCTAGTCTTTTGCCCTCTTTGAAAGAAGAATAGGAAAAATAGATGGAAAAAAAGCAAGAAAGACTAGGCTCCCTCCGTTGGCATTACGGCTGTTTACGGGGAAATTCCTTTGCTAAGGAACTGAACTGCAAATTGCGTCTATATAAGATAGGATGAAGACTGGGATATAAAGAGGAATGAAATCAGAAGCTATTGACTCAGCTGTGGGACTTTTTGATATGCCGTCACCTGATGACTTTCCCGTTGATGACTAAAATAACGGGTTTTCTGAGAAAGTAGCACATTGAGATTGGATTTAGGGCGGAAAATAAAAGTAAGCCCAAAGCACGTGCTTTCTTCAATTTGTCCGATTTCACTGGCCGGAAAAGGGCAAGTAGCTTGGGTTCAAATCCAATTCGTGAGTATGTGGAGGGATGCTTCTATCCTCTTGTTTTACGGAAATGATCTTTAGACGGGCACGGACATAAAGATGAAAGTGACTCCAATAGTCATAGTAATGTCCATATTCCATATTCCATTTATCCCAGCTTTCCAAGGCTAGGAGTACGGGTAAGTCAGTCAGAGTAAGGTGCTAGAGCAAGGTCTTGAGAGTAAGCTCGTCCCTGGCGCGAATAAGTCCATTCTTTAACCAGCTAATCCGCCAGCCAGTATAGAGTAAGCAAAGAGTTCTGGTGCCCGAGCTAGAGTTATGAAGTCGCTGGTGCGAATAAGTCCCTTTTGCGAGCTAATCCCGCTATCAAGTAAGCTGGTGAATAAGGAAGGTTCTAGTAAGATAACCGGCTAAGCTATCCCTAGCGCTGTCTAAGTAAGTCCCATGGGATCTTTTATTCTAAGAGTCAGTTTCAGTTCAAGCAGAAGAAGAAGAGAAAGAGTCAGGGAAAGCATTCAGTACGGAAGAGAAGGGGTAGCGTGATAGAGTCAGGATATAATATCTTAAGTAAGTAAGTGCCAGATGCAAGAGTTGGGAAGTTTACTTTCAAAGTATACCCTTCCAGCCGGTGAGAACCAGCTAAGCAAGGAATCCCAGGTCCTACCCTAAGAAAGGAATTCTCAGTAAGCAGAAAGGAAAAGAGGTAAGCTAATCCCGTGCAAGCAAGGATAAAGGAAGCTAGCAAGTAAGACAGGTGCTGGTGTATGATCTTTCTATAGTAAGTAAGTTTACTTTGCAAACGCAAACCCTGTACGCTCTATCTAGTCAGCCAATTCTTACTCCCGCCCTATAACCTGTAAGCCATTGACTCAGTCCACTGGGATAGAGAAATTGAAGGAAGACAGCTAACCGCCTTGTAGGCGTAGTTCTTAAGTAATCCCACGCTCAAACCCTATAACCCAAAAGTCTAGAGTAAGGCTACGTTCTAACCCCTAGTGCTGGTGTATGAGTCTATCCCTCTAACCTGGAGCTATCGTATCCCCTCGTTGTAGTAGGAGAACCAGTCCACTCTCTAACCCTCATCTAACTTTTTATTGAGATCTGATGCCAATCGTTGCATGAAGTCCCAATCGGGAGAGCAGGACTCAAGGAGCATCTGCCTTACCATTTCCAATTGATAGAGAGTGAGAAGGAAACCTGAAGGGAATCCAAGCCACAGCCTAAATGGCAAGGGGGACACCCGGTGAATACGCTACTAACACATGTCGGAACCAGTGCCAATTGTAGTTAGGATTAATATGCTCAGGTCGACTAGAATAACGTCGATATCCCGCGCCCCTTAACCTTAAGGTGGTGCGTAAATCCGGAACCCCAACACTGACGTAACTTGAAAACTGGAATCCAAGCCACGGCCTGTCTCGCAGATCGAAGCATTTTAACGCTGATTGGAGAAAAATTGCGATCTTTCATTTGAAAAAAGAATTTCTTCGAAAATTAAAGACCACCAATCTCGGAAATCCATGATTTTGGTGCAGATATTTTTACTCCGAGCTCGGTCATGACGCTCATGTAGAGGTCTGCCACCTTAGGATCCCCAAGGACGATATCATCCCCTAAAAGAGTCAGGGGGAGAGCGTACTTTTTAAACTTTCTACCAGGGTGCACTTTGTCTGCACAGTACCACACGAGAAAGTTATGGCAAAGCGCAAACAGAGGCCAAGAAGAAAGAGAACCTATTTGCTGTCCCGTTGCAAAACGGACAAGCTTAGGCCACGCGCCCGTCCCTTGTCGTCGGTGCTTGAAAGACATTAGTCCCAAGACCCGAACGGACCCACGCGAAAGCTGTAGTCAGATTAAACAAAGCTTCTACTAAGAAACCCTGCACCGCCAACGGAAAGCGATCCGTGGCAGAAGACAAAGCATAACTCCTCAACGAGAGGACGTTACGAAGCCGCTTTAATGGTTTCTGTTGGTTGTATGTTCCATCACATGGCAACATACGTAAGACCTTCATACACCAATCATGGGCTGGGCGCAACAATGCTTGTTTAAGGGCATTGGGTATAGCAAAGACCCTTTCTTTTCCTGCTCCCTCTTTTAAAGGCGAGACGCCCGAGGGCAATGGTTACCATTACATCATCATCCGATGTCCAAGCGTGCGAAATCACCTTGCGACAAAAACTATACGCAAACGTGAGCAAACCCGTAAGGGTTGCCGCAGCTTTACAATAGTTAGATTCCGGATTGGATGGTATAGTATACCGATTATCCCATAAAGCCATGGAAAACTATTGAAGTCTGGATCCTTCTTTCCCCTTATCTGGGAAGACCAAACGAGAAAAATCGAAGTAACAGAACACTGGCGGAATAAGCCCCGAGGCCCATTCTAGGAATGTTGGTTGAAAAGGCCAGAGTCTACTCGGAGACGATGGATGACTCCCCGTTCCAGATAGCATACAAATTTTTTCCCATAATTCTTAGTAGAAAATCTCCCCATTATTTCGATGAAAGGGGTGGATGTTTCGACTTAGAATTATTAAGCAGCTTCTCACGATTCTCTTTCAGAAAATGCAATGCAAAGAATGAGTTTGGCGAAGTTGGTCTGAATTTATTGATCTGGAGTTAGGTGTGTATAGCAGAGCAGCCTGCTTAAAAACGCTAGCGCGCTACTCACGGCTTGGCTCGGAATTCAGTCCTTAAACCAAACTATGCTATGCCATGAAACCGCTGGATAAGATACACGCACCTGGTTCCAAGCGAAGGGAATAGAGACCGTTAGGGCTTGGCTTCCAAACAATTTCGTCGTGGTCTTGGAATAGAATTTGAACTTCATCCAGCTTTCTCCAGACCGCAATAAGATCAGCAGAAGTGGGAGAAGGGGGGTTCCATTGCCTATTGGAGATGATTGTTGGATACTTTTGCATCCTAGGGCATACCTGCATCGTATCTCAGTCTATCGCCAAACTTGTCTTTCAGGCGGCCGAAGGGGTGCCACGAGTCCAACCAGATGTTGGTCTTTGATCCATCGCCAATCAAATGAATGATACAACGAGAAGCGATCGGCCTTCTATTTGTAAGATAGATATTTTTATCTAAATTTTTTATTTCTTTTTTTTTTTCATATCAACTGTGATACAAGAAAGACCTCGATACTTACAAGATGGGTCCTTTAGGTAATCCAGTCATCGTCAGTCTCTTTATATTATAGACTAACAAGGGATTGGTTTCCCCGGAATGAGGCCCCTTTGTACCAGTAACCGGTTTATGGTTCAGGCTTTTTAACATTTGAATTACTCGAACCCGGTTTCACATGTTCGCTCTCTTTTCTAAGTTGACATCACGAACTCCCGAAGTTAGGAGTTTTATAGTAGAAGATCGTAACTCGTCTAGGCCTAATCCTATCTTTTATAGAAACCTTGGCCTTTGAATTGAAAGGGGGTGAAACTTGAGGAAAAAGGGTTGTTGCGAAGAAGTAAGACATGGCTTTCAAGGCAGCGACGGGGGCCACTTGGAACGAGAGGAAGGATGATGTATTCGTTAGGTCCGTACGATGCGTATTATTATTGCGGTCCTTGGGAAGCTTACACCGCAAATAAAGGGCAACTCCCCTTCAAGATAGATGAAGTCAGAGTAAGAACTCCCTTACTGCGATCGCCAGATAGAAAGCCGGGATTCGCGGATATTCACCGGAAAAGCGTTAGGATAAAGGACTTACGCTTGGGAGACGGGATTGTATACTCATACTGTAGGGATCCCCGCTTTGTTTTAGCGGTTTGCGCGATCATTGGCTTTTCTGCATGGTGGGGCTTAGCCCCGGAACCATTGCTCGAAAAACCTGCAGCTCTTTGCGCACCGGATCTTAAATTGGTCTTTCAAGTGGTTAAGGACACCTTTACAGACCGAGTTTGTAGCTCTCATCATGTCAGCAGCCCATGCGAATGCGGGGAGCCCCTCAATAGCACGGCTAGAGATCTATTTGAGGAGCCCGCCTTTGAATAGTTTTTATTAGAAGAGGCAGCCGCTTCTCATACATTTGAATTAGCTTTTCTTTTTGAGACCGGTCCTTTCCTTTGGGCCAAAAATCTGTCTTCGAAATAAATGTTTAATAAGAAAGAAGGAGACTGCCTCCATAACGATTATGTCCTTTTCGGCGGGCTGGGCGCAGCTTTTCTGGCTTGTTCAATTTAGGAATCCAAGAGCGATACATGGTGAAGGAGGTCGAAAGTTTTTACTTTCCTCTATTTCGCTTTTCGAGTGCCTGTTTTGATAGATCGTTTTCGTCTCCCAGAGAATCTTAATAATAATAAAGAGTTTACTCATCAACTTGTTCCTTTTAATACTACTCTCCTCCCCTCGAAAAACTTTCTCACGAATAATGGAATACAATACACAGACACCTTTTGAGAAGTAGCCATCGTGCGAGATGGATTCTATTCCGCTAGAATAGCGGTGTTCATCTTTATAGGATCAATTGATCGCGGATAACGCCCGAAAGGGCCCGATACGGATCTAACGAGCATAGTGAGAGTTAATAAACACATGACTTTCTTGCGTATGTGTACTTTTTAAGAGTGAACGAGTGGACTAGGAAGTGCTATTCAATTGCTCTACCCGAATTCATTCTATGCGAAAGAGTCTCGCGCCACTTACAGCAGTTCTGATCTCAAGCACCTAACCTTTGTTGTGAGGCGGTAATACCCAATTCGCGTAAAGAGAGGGCGCCTTACTAAATAGGGGCACTTAGCTTTCCCGGTGGAGATCTTCAAATTATTCAGCCGAAAAGCGATAGCTAAAGGCAGTAGAGAAGAAAGATAGGGCAAGACCGCGAGGCATAGTAATAAGCAATAGATAGAGTAGCGGAGGTATCGGATCGAGTCTCATTCCCAGATAAAAATCCATAGCCAGGGGATTAAGTTTCACTAACATCAGTAGAGGTTGCATTTGATCGAGCAGAAGCAGAGGCATTTCATTGAAGTTACCCAATTCCAGCTGCTATAGAGGCATTATCTCTTCGCTCAGGTCCAGCAGCACGCAGCGTTCCTTCACTTTGATTCTAGGTCTCCCCCTCCATTTATTGCAGAGTTTATTCCTTCTTTAGTCCCACCACTCTCTACATCATTATAATAGGCTCGAATTACCCGATCATAGGTAAAGTTCTCTCTCTTCAACAGCTATTATCCAAGGCACTCGTGTAGGCACTTCCTATAAGCAACTCTTAAGCCAATCTACGTATGGTTGAGAATTGGACCCCTTATCTAGGCGCTTGCTTAAGGTATCTCCGAAAGTTATCGATAGAAAGAAAGGTTACACCGCACCGCTCATGGAGGAATATCTGATCCAGGCACAGTAGTTAGCTTCGGCGATAAGGCTTATTTTCTTTAATAGCGGGCGATCAGGTTTTTTAGTGCGTTAGTATGAAGTAAAGAACTCCGCAACACCGAGTCTTCGCGGAGCATTTCCCTCTTCCAGCAAGAAAACGTATGCGCTAACGCTATACGGCTTTCGCGCTAGGGCGCTCAGTCCGTTGCTTGTTCGGTCGAGCCCCCTTCCGTAAAACCCGCTAGGCAGAAAGGCGATTTTCCCCTCTATAGAACCATCGCAGTTGAGCCGTTCAAACGGTACGAAGCTTGCCCTGTCCGCAAGGTCTTGCTTGCTTTCCTGGTGTTGCAGCTCCAAACGTGGGCCTCCTCATTCTCGAACATGAGAATTCTCAAAGGAAGATGAGATCGGTAAGCGATTACACCCAGGTCGTAACAAGGGAGACCGCGAATAGGAAGCTTCAAGCGATCCTACTTTTGATCGAGATGAAGGTGAAGTTTTCTCTAGGTTGCCGATCAGATGAAGTAGTCGTTTCTAGGCACCCCTCGCCGGAAAGCGCAAAGGTCTTCGAGACAAGACATGGTCTTTCATTATCCGAGCACTGGCTCAAGCATTCAATGTAAGATTCTTGCTTATGCTCATGGAAAGCTAGATGGAATATAATACAATTATTCAGATGATTCTATTCCCGTATACTCTATAACTAAAGAAAGAAATAAAACTTTCTTTTCCTCCTGCCAGGGATGTTATGGTACTCGTTTAGCATCACGACACCCTTTCATGGAACCGGAGACCTCCCTCTCTCATTGCATTGAGATTGCTTGCACCTAAGCAAGCTGGAAGGTTACCTGTTTCGGATATCGCCGAAGATCTCCTACTCTTGAAGAGAAAGGCCAAGATAGTTCACGCTTTGCTGCAAAAGATAGTTGTTCACGCTTTGCGAGAAAAGATCATCGTCGAACCACTTTAGTAAATCTATTTTTATAGTAGTGCTCAAGCGAAACCTCACTTACGTTTTTTCAGTAGTGTGAGCTGGGCCTAGACTAACCAACCAATAAGATGGCGGTAGAAGCCATTCCCGGTAAAAGGAAGGAGCATTATTCCCTTTCTGGATTTGACCCAAACAGATAGATTACCTACAAAGAGTAGCACTTCGCTTTGCGAAAGCACTGTCATCCCGCTGAGTTCCCCCTATATAAGATAAGGGAGGTGAAGTACTTATTTTATTCTTTTTTGACGAATGCTCAAGATTGGAAGTATGGGAATCGGACAACCTATTATTCTCTTAGGCACCTTTTCCTGCTTATCTGTTATAGGGCGAGTGTCTAAAGAAGACCCTTGTTGTTATGTACGGGTAATTCTTTCCCTTTCTTTCTTTGTGCACTTAGGAAAGAGCACAGCTAACATGAGAGCTACAAATCTTCAATGGGTTTGGTTTGTAAGTCGTATTTCGTTATTCGATAGCTTCATCCAAATACATTAGGTTCAGTGTCCCGAAGTGTACATAGGGATTCTCAACTCTTCGATTGCGTTAGAGTAGAAAGGGTCCAACCACCACCCCCAAAAAAGAATGCAATGACCCCTTCAGATCGAAAATGAATCTTATAATTGCATTATGCCAGTGATCAAGATATCAACCACATAAATTGGTAGGAGAATGGTTATGGACCCATGATGACGAGTAGTAAGTGATGAGTCGGACTTAGAAAATCTTAGGCCAAACTAAATGTTGATCAGTGAAGACAAGAAAGCTTTTAAGTGTAGACGACTACTTGTACTTGAAATTCCATTCCTTTATCAGGTGGGAGGGTTTAGAGCCAGTTAAGCCAATAGCATATCTAGCAACAGCTTCAGTAACACTAGCTACATCAGTAGATCATTGATTAGCATACCTCCTCTGAAAAGTCTACGTGTACCCTAGTTTCTATTACTATAAAAAATTTTAATCTAGTAATGCAGACAGCCTTTACTCTCTTAAAGAGCAGGGGGTTTAGCCTCAATGAATGTTGTTTCATTCACCACACGGATGAATCCTACTCTATATTTTCCAACAATGGAATGGGAACAGTCATTTGTCTAAAGAGAAATAGACGTATAGCAGCTCTCTCTCATAACAGAATGAAAGCAAGCAAGAACGAAATGAGCACTTACCCTATCGACCGAAGCTACTATCCGCAAATCATTAACTCCTAAACTCAAGAACTACAGGAAAAGTAAGATACTGAGCTACCCTCCCGTTATGCGCCAATGCTTGAACAGGACCGTTGACCTTTACCAAAAGAAAGAAGAGCTATTAGCCAGTTGACCGATACAGCTCGACCAATTGAGATAGGGCAGATGCGACCGATGGAAGGGATCTAATTTGAAGAAGGAAGTCATTTGTGGACTGATTCCGACCGTTTACCAGAAGACAAGCGATTCGCGGTATGGCTTCAGAAGAGGTACTCATTATACAAATATCGTTTAACGAATTGCCAATTCACTTCGGAAATTGATAACAAACCTACCCTCAGCAGCTTCCTTCTTAGGATTATCCCCTGAGGCAAGCATTAGCACACCAACAGCTTCTATTTAGGTTGTAGGATAAGATGCGGAAATGAATACCCGAATCGATAAGTCAAGAAAGAATGAGCGGGACAGACTGCCGAGTGAAAAGAAAGAAAAAGTATTGCCTAGATAGAACAATCCCCTTCTTTCTGCTCTCTCTTGATCTCAGGAAATTATGTATTCTTTATCCTGGAGGTAGGACGAAACCCCACTTCGACACGAGGAGAGCTAGACCGAGGCAGGACGAACCACGGCTTGCCGAAGCCAGGTTATTAGAGGGGCGCGGACTACTTCCTGTTTCGACAGTACCTTCCACAGAACAAAAAACATGATACTTAGGACGCATCTTAACACACTTGCAGCAAACAGATGACTGAACTGAAGGAGAAAAAAAGGATTGCTTCTTTATTAAATAGAACCTTCAAACAACAACAATGATATGATACGGAAGTCGCACAGAACCATGAAACAACAACTCAAATATAAGAACAATAAGAATCAACGAAGGAGCACCTAGCCTAGGAAGAAGAACATATAGAGGCGGCGGACATTAGACAAATAAAAGCAACAAGCCCTTGCACTGTAGAGGCTTCCTTCCCATAGGATACAAAAGCCAGGTCTTTTAGCGCCTTTGGACTTTCGCCTTTCTCCTGGTATGAGCTCGATTTCCCTTCGCCTGGCGGCTTCAACTGCCCTCTTAATCGCTCGTTCCCCATATCCAATGGTTGAGGAAGGGAAGTCCGAACCCCAGACATATACATATCATACCGTACCGTTGATTGCAACTACTTATTATATAAGACTCAGGCAACACGGGATTAGACCGATATCGATCGCCCGGTTAGCTACGTTCCTAGAACAATAAGTTGTTTTGATCTAGTTTGAGTACGAGTTTCCATTGTTTGCAATCCCAAGCCAAACCAGGCCCAATCCCGCCTAATCGATATGCCCCTGGAGAGGGACGAAAGGTTCGTTTAGCGGGGCCCCGTCTTTTTGGTATAAAATGTAGCTCGTTGTGGTTGTGTGTCAAGCACGGACCTTCCTGCCTAAAAGTAAGTCGGTTAAGGCTAAAGGCCAGACAGACTTTTCCCAGGTGAAGTCTTCACGAACGATAGCCCGGGGCTGATTCAATTGGCTTAGATTCAATAGCATCCGAAGGGATATTCTCTAAAAGCGGCCAAGGAAGACAACACCGTCCAAGGAACAAGAAAGCACAACAGCTAACAGCAGAGGCCAGTCTCTAATAAAGGCTGGAAGCAGGCCAGTCTCTAATAAAGGACCGCAACTCCACTGATTGAAACTACTTATTATAGAAGACTCAGGCACACTTCCTACTTCTTATTCCACTTGCAGGAGGCATAAGACCAAGGAGAAATGGAAGGGGTAAATTTTACATTAACCGATCCACTCATTGAGTTAATTTCCATAAACCTCAGCCAAGACCCAAGGAAAGGGAGATAAAACTACCAATACACCGCATCCATCCCTTAGGACGAAGGCGTAAGCATACGGGTTACTTTCTCAATTCAGGAGGTCCACTAGCTGCTTTAGACATAACAACCAGATAAGAAGAAGTCAGTATCGGCTATATAGCAGATTAAGTCTATTCAGAAGCAAAGATCTAGCAGCTCAGGCCAGTCCGCACAAAGGAAATCTCTCACAGAACATTTTATTTAGGCAAAGACCATACCGGGATTCGCGCCATGTATGTGGCACACAACTCCTTCTATCGATGCGAATCAGAGGTTTAAGCTTTGAAGCCCCTACCTTTATTTATGGGCTTTCTCGCCAACTGCTTTTAGAGAATGTCTTCTCTTCGCGAACGGCTAAGAAGTAAAATAGTTTAAATCAAAGGAAGAGTTCATTTCCGCTGCTTCTCGGATGTTGATTGATCCTCTCACTCTATGGTAGTTCCTGAGTGAAGGCCGCTACTGAGGTAGAAAATATCCTTTTATCGCTGTTCCTCGCCCCCGTTGCGATCCATCCTTTTATAGAATACCCTCTGCTAATGGTCTTGGGAGGGAGCCCGTCATATAGAGTGGATGAAGCCATAAGCCTGGGAGGTTCTCAAGAGGTTAAGAAGTCCATCTGATTCTGATTCTTAGATGGAATAATCCCATCGAAGCCTCCATCCTGATTTGTCTCTGGACATCCCTAGCCAAATACATTCTACCTTCATTGTGGCAATGTCATCCAAGATGGTACAGAAAACCATAATGGACTAAATTGATGAGAGGCATCCTTTCTTTAAGCGGTCCATATCTTGACCACCACATCATTTTGAACTATTCAGGGACTGGTCCAATATTGAAGCATGTATCGAATCTGTATGATTGTAGTCTTCATTTTCCTACCGCCCATAATACATCAAAAGGGGGATCTCGAAGAATGCATTTTTGTAGTCCAAGTAAGAGAGAGGCATACCATCAAGATCTATGGGTTCGGCCATGCAAGAAATGCGTCCGGGTTCATTTCTTAAAGATGGTCCCCAATTATCCCATGGTATAACCGTCCTGATAACGAGCATAGTTGACAGCACTGGATCCCTTCTCGTTCAGGTATTTGTGTAGTTGTGGACCTTATCGTCCTTGAATCCCCACCAGAAATCCTTAATCATCTTATCCAAGGCACTGCATACATAGTTTGGAAGCATGAAGACGGATATAATATAGCTCGGCAAGGCAGCAGCTACTGATTTAATCAGAGTGGTTCTTGCTGCTTGTGATAATAGTTTGGCCTTCTATCAAGCTATTTTACTCATTACCTTCTCTTTAATCTTTAATTTATTCAACCCCATGATGAAGAGCTCTTATCGGCTTGAGGCTTCTTTTCAACTCATAATTGATTGGTAAGCCCAGGTAAACAGCTCTGGCCGGGGCATGTTTGTAAGGCAGTATGCTTAGGCACCTCTTGTTTGTGATTTGGTTTGCAATTCCTGCTAAAGAAAATGGATGATTTGTGATCATTAATGCATTGGCCAGACCATTTCTCATACTCATCTAGGCAATTTTTGATCCGGGCAGCTTCTTTAGATGTAGCTTTGGAAAAAGAGTATCATCAGCAAATAAAAGGTGTGATATGGGGGGGCTGGACCTTGAGAATTGGATTCCATGGATAAGCCTTACTCTATTCCGGACTTTATGCAGGAATAGAGGCAGAGCCCATAATACATCAAAAGGGGGATCTCCCCCTGACGAAGGCCTCTTGTGGACTTGAAAAAACCATATCCATTCAACAAGAAAAAAATTATATAGTCTAAATGCATTGTCTGACCAGATTAATTTTGTTTTTATTTAAGATGTTAAGCCATTGAACTCGGGATTTTTGCTTGAGAAAACTTTCTTCCGCCTACTCAAATCTCCGTACTCCTTAACCGCAACCGATTCCTCGTGGTGAAAATTTACATTCAAAGGAGAAAGCTGAATCAGCCTCTGAACATTTTCCATCTTCTCTTTAGCTTGGACCACACGGCTTGGAAGGTTAGAGAATAATTCCTTGTTACATTTCTTCAACTCAGCCTTCAATTTCCTTAGTTTCATGCAAAGTTGGTACATCGGAGTCCCCACAACAGCTTCCTCCCACACTGAAGCTACTAAATGAAAGAAATCCGGATGAGGAGCCAAGAAATCGAAGAACTTAAATGGAATCTTCGCTTTCGGTAGATCCGCAAGTTTAACCACTAGGGGAGAGTGGTCCGAAACTCCCGGAGAGAGGAATTGAACATCTAACCCTTCCAAGGAAGATTCCCACTCCATATTGATTAAAGCACGGTCCAGCTTTCTAAGGATAGGGTCTTCATCTCTTCTGTTCGACCATGTGAAGTAGAACCCTCCATATCTTAAGTCTTCCAGCCCTGCCCGAGAAATGCATTCATCGAGGTCATTCTTCCAAGTGGACCAATCCAAAGAACCACCCATGACTTCATTCCGCTTTCTAATTGCATTGAAGTCACCCAATAACAGCCATAGAGTACCCTCGAAGCCGACCGAGCTAGCTTCAATATCTGCCCATCAGTAGTGCACGGGGCTTTTCGAGGGAGTAACTTCTACTTCTTCCATATCTGTATCCCCTCGATCCTATACTGCCTAATCTCATTTCCTTGTTTGTGAGCTTGTTGGGATTAAGGGCTGCCAAGATAGAGGGAGTCTCACTGCAGCCACTACTGAAGGTACTTCTATCAGCTTGTCACCAGCTGCTAGCCTTTCCACTCCCAATTCACCGTTTTGAAGACTGCTAGTAGCCGGAAGTGAGCTAGAAGTCTCGCCCCTGCCTCCCGTCTGGTGAAGTTCGAAAGTTTCCTGCGGTGAAGTGACATTCCTGGCCATATGCCCTACGGGCTCATTGCTGTTATTAGTACCAGAGGGATCCCCAAGCACAAACAACGACCTTCCCCAAACCATCTTCAAGAATGGCCGCATCATCCATAGTAACCTTTCCTTTCCCTTTCTTCGTGACTTCAACCCAAACTTCAGACGATTTTGTTTTCTTGGTTGCTGCTTTTATCTCCGCTTTTGCTTCTTTATCTGTTTCCATCAATCCAGTTCCCTCTCGTGAAGTTTTTTGCTTACCACATCTTGCAATAGAGTGCCCAAAGACCCCACAAGTAGTCAATTTCGCCGGTACCCACTCAAATTCAGCTTTGATAGTGATCCATTCCCCGTTATCACAGCGGAGATCAAACTCTTTAACCAACTCAGTGGATGCATCCACCTCCACACAAACTCTTGCATAACTAATCTGCTTTCTCCTTGCTGTGATCTTGTCAGTATGTAAATGTAAGGGGTTCCAAAAAGCACTAGAAAGATAACTCAAAGCCATGGGCGTCCCGAACTCCAGAGGAAGATTGTAGAGTTTAACCCCAATAGGAACTCTTTCAAAATCTTCTTTGGACAGCGTTAGGTTGGGCTGCCATCGTTTGAGAACTAGAGGCCTATTGGCCATATGCCCCTAACTGCTCTCTCCAAAACAGAATTCAAACTGTCATAGCAATCAAATTTGAAGAAAATAAAGCCATTTTCAGAGGAAAGTACTTCATCTGCGCCCGACTTGCCCCAAATTCTATGAGCAATCGAGTTCACCACCGGAAAATGCAATTTTTGGCCAACGAAGTAGCCAATCAGGGTCTTTTGCCATTCCTCACAACCTACTGCAGCCACCACCGATGGGGGCATCACCTTAAGCCTACCATTCTATATAACCGGCTTAATGTAACTTAAGTCCATAGGAGTCAAAGTCTGACCTCTTAAGCCCTTCTCTCCATTCTCTGCTGAGACTAGTCCTTTGACTGCATTTGCATAGCTGGTAGCACCATCTGGAGAACTAGATCCTCTAACTGCAGCTGAGGATGTCCCCTTAACGGCCGTAGCAAAGCTAGGTACGTACCTTAGTGCTAGCAGTTCCCTCTGTGATGGGGGAGGCTTCTGCAAAGCCGGCATTCTCCCCCGCCTGTCCGCCAGCAGAAATATCGATCGGAATATTAGCCATGGGAATCGCCAGGTCAGTAACTCTTTCATGCCCTCTGTCCCCAACTTCCTATCCTTCCAGCGACTAAACTATTCCATAGCCTTCGGTTTCCACGCTTGGTGAACGAGACTTTATCTAATGTCTCGCTCATAAAGAGGAGCTCACATATAGATTTAAAAGGGAATGAAGCCTTATATCCCTTCGAAACCGGGAGCAAGCCCATTACCTCCGCCCCATACCACCTTGTCTTAGCTTCAAGTTGTTTTATAACCTTCGTTCATTCGCTTGGTTAGATCTTCCTTTCCTATTATTTGAGTAATAGTGATCTCGCCGACGTCCTAATAGGCTTACAGTGTTTATGAATTGGCACTTTCATTTAATGGGCTTTCACTCTGCCTCGTCATCACTATCCTTTCTGGTCTATAGCCCATATTGAATGAATGAAACGATCCCAGCCCAGCACGGTCTGAAAAGCGTAAACAAGCCAAGCTGTTAATCACTGGACCAAGGGGAAGCAACCTAAACCTCCAACCCTATCTCCTAGCTATCGTCTAAAGTCCTTGGTTACTAATCTCCTCTTCTTAGCCCCTCCTACTCCTCCGTCCCTGACTTTGGCATTGTGGGACCTTTTCAAGAGAGATAACACATCTGCCAATGCTTTTCATAGCCTTAGTCTTTTACCAGGAAAGATCAGATGGCATCGAATACAAGTGAGAATCCACTGCCGTTGAAAGGTTTTAAGGAGGAATTGAATCAGAAGCAGCGAAGAATGCCCCGTTTACCGGATTACCTGATTGTACTAGTCTCAGATCAGGGACATGCCCAGAAGAAGCAAGTGACATTACTGTCCGAGGAAGCATTAATAGTATAAGGAATTGGACAAGGTGTGAAAGTGCCATTTGATGAGTAACTGATAAGAAAATTGACAACTCGGAAGAGAAGGAACTGCCTAGCTATTTCCGGAAGTGACGGCGATTGTCTTAGTATTCCGGTTTATGCACAGAAGATAAGATCAAAAGGAATAGGCATTGGAGAGGACGCAAGCACATTCATTGAGGGGTTTGCTTGAAAGCATAGAATCTTACGGACAAGGAAGGCAGACGCGCAGGTCATATCAGCCCGCCGCTTATTTATCTCGTAGTTCCACTTTCAGATCGTGGAGCAACTCCAAAAGGAGTGAGCTTTTAGGGTTAGGAAGCGAGAGGAAGAGTGAAGGTCGCCCCTATTAAGTAAGTTCAAAGAATGGCTTGAGCGAAGGCTGGAGTGATACAAGACAGATTGAAAGCAAAGGGAAGGGGGTTTGAAACCCTGTCCTTCCTAACCTTCCGAGAGCCTTCCTGACTGGCATTTCAACTGGGCTTGACTAAAGGGGGTTGTCTGGTTCTGATCCTCATTGTACTCGTCTCAAGCTATTAAACAGGCAAAAAGGGGAACAGAGGTCTCCTAAATTGAGCGAAGAACGGCGATTCCTCAAAGAGAAACCTCCTGACGAAGGTTTCCTAAACACCCGGTTTTGACGAAGGCATTCTTCCCACGCAAATCATGAGGATTTCTTTTTTTTTCTACGATGATTCAGCTCCCGAACCTGCAAGTTTCTACGCTGAAAAGACAGGTCGACACTACTAATTCATGGAGTAAATAGGGAAGGTAGAAAGGCAAGATTTGTGAAAGGCCAGACAGGTTGTATTGGGGTGGATTAGCTTCCGGAGAAAGAGCAAGGAGCTTACTTACCGCCCTATTTGACTAAGGGGGGGCTAAAAGGGCAGGGTTGGGAAGGAAGGAGATACAGCTTGAGCTTGAGCGTGGAGCTTGTCTTCTTGACAGGCCTACTTTTCTTTGTTCAACTGGGCTTGTTCGCTTGACGGGTCCTGGTCACTGCTAGTTAGCTCCACGAAACTTGGATAAGATTTTTCAAAAGGTCTTTCTCCGATTTCTTGTTCTGGTGCTCTTTCCAAAACGCCCCTTTAATGGCTTCGTTCGACTTACTTAGACAGATAGAAAGCGGCAGGCGAACCAGTACTAGGTTCTAAAAGAAAAGGCTTGTTAACAAAAAGCTTTCTCCGACTTCAAAGTTGGATCGACTGGTTCACTGGGCTTGGCTGGTGGACTAGATAGGGACAGGACCTTTTAAAGAGCCTGAATCCGGTGTGAGGCTTGTGCTTCTTTCTATGTCTAATGGAGAGCATGAAAGGCCCTAAGAGATCAGTCAAGTTTCGCAGGAAATTCACCAATCCAATCAATTTGATTAAGTCGACCTATACTTTCCATACTGACCCTGACCCATCCACTTAGCTCTAGCCTGACGATATTAGACTTTTTTTTTCAAGTAGTCGACGCTTTTCTATGTAATGATATATATACTGACCCTGACCCATCCACTTAGCTCTAGCTTCGGCTGATCCTTCGTCATATGCTTATTAAAAAGAACTCTTGCTATGAAGCTACTTTTTGGAGAGAGTCCCTTTTTCGGGATAGGGAGGATCTCTTTTTTTAGTAAAATAAAAATAGGAAGACTCCTCCATCAGTGGTTCTTGCTTAATTATAATAGAATTCATCGCTACTAACTAGAAGAAGTTCCTGCGGAGCTTCTTTCTACCAAGGAGATTCTTGATCCTAGAACGGAAAGTCCAGACTTTGGTTGGTACGCGCATCCTTTCTTCAGTTGGTGGGGCTAAGCCAATAGCAGGCATTCTTTCAAAAGCATAGCTAAAAGCCCTTTCTCCAGGAGGAAGGAAAGAGAAAGCACTATATGTAGGTTACACGAGAAGTTCTTGTATACCATACTTGTGTCGCCTCAGAAAGTCCCTTTCAGGGTCAGGGCAAGAAGAGTAGGAATGATAGGTCAGTGCCCCAGTTCTTCCATTCCCACGTAAGCTAATGAAGGTTCGGCTCGCCTGTCTTTGAGAGGGGCTCTTCCTAAGTAGGAAAATTGTTACTTACAGGCATCCATCTTTCTTTAGTAGACACGGGGATGGCTTCCTTGTTGGAGTACGTAGTGGTTCGGATAAGGACACGGTAGCTCGCTTTTTTTACTTCTTTTCCAGGCGCCCTAGCCAAGCTGAAAGTCGAACGGACTCAATCGGAGCTACTGAGGGGAGCAAGAGCACCTATGCTATCGCCGGGCATTCTTCTTTGTGGTATCTATCATTCGACAGAAGATAAATGAGAATCTTAATCTTTTTTTCTATTTTATTTAATACAACCTTTTCCACTGAAGCTCAACGCGCGCGCTTTTGATCGCTCTGCTGAACAATCGGACCAGGACGGGGCACCAACCACGTTCCCCAGCTCTCGAGGCAAGGTAAACCTTAACCGTCGCGCAAACTCATCGGACTTCCAAGTCAGTTCAGGCTCACTTTTCACACCAGGAAACTGAGTTTCAACACGCGAAAGACGAAAGACAAGATTCGTCGAATCGAGGATATCAACACCCTTACCCTTACGAGAGGCAAGACCAGCTCTAGATGGGGAAAGGCATTTTTGAAAGGCCTGTCAGAATGCGATATTCCATAGATAAGCAAGAAACTGAAGCTTCTCTTCTTATTTTCTTTATGATGTACCGGCTTGAATTCACTTTAGGAAAGGATTTCTTTCTCCTCAAAGTAGCGCTCCGCAGCACGAACAGGTCGAGATGTGACGTCGATCACATCGGGTGGGGCCATTCTCCCATAGCAGAGCTTGAAGCAAGGGTCAGAACTTTCGGCGGGGGCCTCTGTCGATAGAGCTAAAGCAGTCATTCATTAATCCACCCTCGACATACTAAGGAAAACGGCTGATCCAACTACGGAACAAATAAAGAAAGAAAGAGAAAAAGTACCGTACGGAGCGAGTGCTCTAAACAGCTGCCCTCCAGCATTCGTCCTTCAAACTACCCTAAGGGCCCAGAGAAGAGGGGATGCAGTAGAGGAGTTCAGTTCAAAGGCGAAGCTCACTTCAGGACTCCTTCACTAGGCTTTCGGGCAGCCTTATATTGGATACGGGTATATATAGGGCTGTTAGAACCGGTACCTGGTCTCTGTTCGACCAAGATACCCGGCAAAACCAGACCCTTACCAGCCTTGGGTTGAACAAGACCCACAGACTGAACAAGGAACGCTGTACCGTCGTACCCTCCCAGCAAGTAAGAGAAACTCATTTCCCTTTTGGGTGGCCGGCAATCTAAAATCCACACCAAGTCCCGACACGAGATCGTAGATTCTCCAAAGCAGCCCAAACCGAACGAGTTCATCACTCTTTCGGTTGACTTGCCAAGAAGTCACCACAGTCGGCGCATCAAAGAACTCACTGAGAGTTACCTCTGGTTGCATTAATCGACCTTAATAGTAACGGCAATAACGTAGCCATTCCCTCACCCACCCACGAAGAGTTGAGTACTCAAGAAAGTCTTTGACCTTTTCATGAGGAAACAGCTCATCTGGGGGAAGCCTTAACTCCTTAGGCTTCATCTCCCTTCTAAGGATTTCAATTATATATCCTCGAAGGTATGGGTTTAGAGGGCGACCCCTACCCAGCCACAGCTCAAAGCCTTCATGGCCAAGGAGGGTTTTCGTCTGCATAGCTAGAACACGCTCGAAGCGAATACTCCGATGGTGATCGAGCCTAGCCAGTTGCCGGAAACCAGCACCACCAACACGACACAATGTCGAAAAGCGTTTTATATTTTATTTTGCGTCAATCGACATTAGCCCATATGGGTGGTAAAAGTTCACCAGGGCCTTGATGGACACTGGGGATAGATCCCTAGTTAAACCTCGGGTCCGGAACCGTTTAGCGAACTCTGCGGCACCGGTGTGTGATATCAAACTCTTCTGAGTCGAGATCGACACACCTAAGCGCTTAAGAGCCGCTTCATAGACAGGCGCCACCTTACGGTCGGCGATGACTACATCATCCCCCAATACAGCATACCTGTCGAAATAACGACCAGGGTAGACTTGTTCTTCACACCACCAAATGATGCGTGAGTGTGAAGAGGGGCCAAGAAGAGTAATACCCGAGAGGCTGTCCAGCTATAAAACTAACCGTAGTACGTCGCTTGACAAAGGAAAGGGTACCTCAAAGAGGTTCATACCCAATGCCGAGTTGACCACAGCGGAAGCGAACGACCTATCGAAGAAGTACTGCATAACCTCAAAGAGGATCAGAAGAGGCCACCTATCTGTAGCCGACTTGAGATCATATGAGTAGCAGTCTTCTTCGCCAACTAAACGATCAAGAGGTTTCTCTTGCCAAAAGGTTCCATCCATTGGAATCCATTTTAGCAAGTCCATAAGCAAGTCATGAACAGGCTTAAGCAACCTCTGATTCAGTTCAGATAGTTGCCTATGGCGAATATTCTCCTCTTTCTCCCTTCCTCAATCTTCGACCCTAGGCGACCACACACAGGTGGTACCTGCAGCTCGTTGCAACTAGGTAGCTTTGGACCTATGAACTTTTCAAAGAAATCCAGATGGATTCCAGAGAAAGATTTGTTCATTGGGTCACGAGCATACCGAATTACAGACGGCCACAGAATCCCCGAGGACCACCGTTCCCCGTAAGCATTAATACACTCCACCAGAAAGCGATACGCAGTCATCTCGAACAACAAAGCTGGAAAGCACGAACGAACCGACCGAGACTTATAACTACTCGGTCCGTTCGAGTCCCCCGCCTGTGGGACAAGATACTCAGTGACCTGGCGATAAGTTGGAAGCGCCTTCCAGGTCGGAACCCAAGTCATCCCTTGACGAAGGGGACGACTGGATAATCCGGGCGGGTAGCGAGCGACCAAGGATGGGATTCGCGCATACCAGAAACTCCCAATCGTGAACTTCCTTTACCTTTACAAAACCAAAAAAGTAAACGAGAGGAAGGGAGAATGCCGCTTATAGTTTTTGGCTCGCAATAAAGCTAGGGTCCTGATCGAGCAACTAGTAGTCCTATCTATCCACCTCTCCAGACACAATATCTTGAGTACCTATGATGGTGACCACATCTGCTGGCATGTGATGTTTGGACATAGAATCGAGTCCTTGTGAATGGGCAGAGCCAGGTGCTCTTATTTTACGACGGTAGGGACGATTGCTTCCATTACTGACCAGAAAGACACCAAATTCTCCTTTAGGTGCTTCAACTGCGGTATAGGTAGAAGGAGCTGGTACGGAAAAACCTTCTGTATAAGGTTCGAAATGGTGAATTGAGGTAGAGTAGACCGATGATCCTGTAGTCATTTGGCCGGCTATTGAAAGAAAAAAGCTTGCATCTGCTCCCCCTA